AGCTCACATTAACCCGTCAAATTGGATGGAAGGGAGTATCGAGAACTAAATTTTAGTATGTAATAATTCCTAGTTCTCTATTTCTGGAAATACTGTATCTCAATAAGATTGAGAAAAAGAAATCTGATTCATCGTTCTATATCGAGAGATGTAGAACGCAAAAACGTGCGGTACTTTTTGGAGAGAGAAAATAGAATGAAGAGAATAGAAAGATTCTCGAATCATGAAATCCAAATTATCCTACTTCCAAAGAATCGACCGAGAAGCCGTATGAGGTGCAAATCTCATGTACGGTTTTGTAGAGTGACAGTAAACAGAACTTGTCAACTTTTCCAATATTAACCCCAAAAAACCAAACTCTGCCTTACGTAAAGTTGCCAGAGTACGATTAACCTCCGGATTTGAAATTACTGCTTATATACCTGGTATTGGCCATAATTTACAAGAACATTCTGTAGTATTAGTAAGAGGAGGAAGAGTGAAAGATTTACCCGGTGTAAGATATCACATAGTTCGAGGAACCCTAGATGCTGTCGCGGTCAAAGATCGTCAACAAGGGCGTTCTAGTGCGTTGTATATTCTTATCTAAGACTTGTATTTATGATACCATGTGAATGGCTATAAACATGGGAAGTATATGGCTAACTTCATAACAAACGTTGTGTAAGGGGACTAGAGCAGGCTACCATAAAACAAAGTCTAAGGTTCAATAGTGAAATTATTTTATAAGTTTTCCCCGACTTTTTGTCAAAAAATACCTTGACCTTTTAGAACAGGTTTGAATCAATTAGCAATGATTTGGAATTTGAAACAGTTTTTTCTACACTATAAACCTAAGGACTTGATTGTATAGATATGGAAAATACAAGATTTCCGGTCATAGCAAAAGAAAGGAAACGGATACTCAATGAAGAGTGAGTAAACATCATTATATGCATAATAGATCTCATCTATGCAGATAGAATCATGTAGAAAGCCGTATTCGGCGAAAGTTGTATGTACGGTTTGGAGGGAGATCTTTCATACCAGGGGTCCACCCTACAATATGGAGTCAAAAAGCCGAAAAAAAAGTGATTCCTTTTTAGCCTTTATGAAATAGAATTTAGAACCCCTTTTCAAACTCATGTCACGACGAATTAGTGCAAAAAAAACAAAAAGAACGGAAAATTTCGATCCAATTTATCAGAATCGATTAGTTAACATGGTACTTAATCGTATCCTGAAACATGGAAAAAAATCATTGGCTTATCGAATTCTTTATCGAGCCATGAAACAGATTCAACAAAAGACAGAAAAAAATCCACTATTGGTTCTACGACAAGCAATAAAGGAAGTAACTCCTCGTCTAATAGTAAAACCAAGACGTAAAGGTGGATCGACTTATCAAGTTCCCCTTGAAATAAAACCTAAACAAGGAAAAGTACTTGCTATTCGTTGGTTATTAGAGGCATCTCGCAAACGGCTGGGTCCAAATATGGAGTCCAAATTCAGTTCTGAATTGATAGATGCTACTAAAGGGAAAGGCACAGCTATCCGCAAAAAGGAAGAGACTCATAAAATGGCAGAGGCCAATAGAGCTTTTGCGGATTTTTAATCCATAAAAAGGGTAGATCTAACTAAGATCTTAGTCTTAGTTAGATCTACCTATCCTGCCTGATTAGATTAGAAAAAGCTTCTCGATCTCATTTATAAAATCTTTTGGAGATTTGAAGAAATTTGTAATACAAGATGAAAACTTAATCTTCTTCAAGCCTTGATGGTGAAATGGTAGACACGCGAGACTCAAAATCTCGTGCTAAGCGCGTGGAGGTTCGAGTCCTCTTCAAGGCATACATGATTTGCTTATGGAATGAGCCAAAGAATGGTCAACAAGGCAGAGCCTTTTTTACAAAAAGGATTCCGACGATACGATCTGACCCGACTTTTTCCAAGGTTTTATCTTAGAGAATCGTGTACCGAATTGGGGCAATCCCAAAGCTCATTATGGTCAACATGAAATATGTAGAAAACCAACCTAGTCATTCCGTTATTACAATAATTTGTTCTCAGAGCAGATACCAACAACCATTTCATATGTGTATTTATGTATTTATCGAGATCTCTTTCATCTTTCTTTAATTCTTTCAATTCCAGATCTATCCGATTTTTCGAAAGAAGAGATGTGGAATCCTGTTGTAGAAATGAAGTGTTTCATTTCATTCGCAAAAAGCCATTTCGTTTTCAACAATGTCTTTGTCATTTGATTCAATAACATTCTGTTAGAAAGGAACAGATTTAATAAATATTGATAATTCTCTGAGAGAATATTAGAAAGAAAAAGTTCATTGGGTACTGAACGATTGGTTTCAAGAGATCTTTGGCGATCAATTACCAAGTCCCAGCGGTCACTTTGGCCCCGCGGATTTTCAATCAACCAGCGGTGATACAGAGCTAAAGGACTGTCCATGTGTACGTGTAGAATTTGCGATTTCATACCCTTTCCTTGAATGCGTTGCAAAGCCTCGATATGGGGTTCCTTCTGTTGAGAAACGAGAACATCTCGTTTCTTCTTTTTTCTTTTTGTTTTTTCTTCTAATTCTTCTAAACAAGGAATAGAAAGGTTCCGGTTGGTCATCACAGTAAATCTACGAAAAAGCCTTTTTGAATGGAAAAGTGGTGGTTTTTTGGTTTGATCTATTCTTATTAAACAGGCATAAGCTCCACTGGTATAAAGCCTTTGCATCAGTTCTTCATTGGAAAACACTTCTTCGTCTGAAAACAAAACGTCCGGATCCTCTTGGATTAGAAAGGAGTCCCAAACAAACCGTCTTCCACGAAAAAGCACTGGTTTATTAGAAGATTGACATTGACATTGCATTGATTGATATTGCAATGGATATTGCATTGGATATCCAGATTGACTTCTGAACGGTTCCAAAAACTCTTGAAATGATAGATTTTCCAAATCCAACCGTAGTTTTTTGATCTCTTCCCGATACTTCCTATACTCCGTTGTAACCCCCCTTTTTTCTAAGTTGAACTTCTTAGACTTATACTGGAGCATACGAAGATGATTTTCAAACTTTTGAACGAAAATCCGCCTTTCTTGAAACAATCTGACTTGCTCCGGCAATCCCAATTCATTGAATGTTTTTATCCGATCAAATCGATTACTGCGAAGAAAACTAAGACGCCAGATCCTAGGAGACGAAACCAATGATTCATCGAATTCTTCATCCTTTTGGAGTTGAGCATCTAGACCTATTTCATGAACTAGAGACGAAAACCCTGTTCGCATCGTATACTGATGATTTTTCGTTTTGCGCAGAGGATCGAATGGTGGGATTTGATTCTTATCAGACTTACCTCGATATATTCCTAACCACGGAAACTCCACCAGAAGACTTTCTAAAAGACTAGAAGCTAGATGGAAATCATGTTCAACGAGTCTATCGAGAGGAGTCCAATTCTCTTGATTTGGTTCCGATATCAGCAACCAAGAATCCCGAGCAGCTGATCCGGCCAAGCAACCCAAAATAGGAGGGAGTATAGTGAATTCCTTGATAGTTGTTTCGGCAATCGAAGGTTCTAAATACCATTTAGACAAATAATAAAAATTTTTTTTCCAAAAATCTTTTGCCATAGGTACAGGAGAAAATTTCGTTCTAAGTGTAGTTTGTAGAATAGCCTTTCCTATCTTATAGGGAAGTCTTTCATGATGTTTTAGAACGGATACAACACCCTGATTTATAGATCGTAAACCCCAAGTTTGCCTATAAAGAGACAATCGAATTGTATTCGTGTCTATAACGTATTTTTTTCGCAAACAACTAATTGCTACGGTTTCATTGACAAGTCCTGCCAGGTCTCGTGCCTTATAACCTATGGTTCTAGATCCAAAATCATCGAGGTAGAACAATTCTTTGTTCAAAAAAAATCTTTTCCTACGTAAAAGAATAGAAAATTCTTTTTCTCGTTGGGATACAAGAAGCATCCGAATATTGATGAATTGACCCAATCGATTTGGAGTCATTAGATTTGGATCGACTTTTCTAGGAATATGCGTCGAAGCAATAAAAACAATATTTCTTCTACTAGTAAAACTGTTCTCATCACAGCTATCCATATGGTCCAATAAGCGATGAAGCAACGCCTTCTTCTTGATGATGATATCCATCTTGATGATAGAAGTGCGAGTATTCCGTTCCAATACATGAATGTTTGGGATCCATATTATGCAAGGAGACATTATTTCTGCCATTGTCAAAGTCCGATGGAATTGAGAGAAAGTTTTCCCAAAGAACCATTCCAGATTGATTTTTATTAAAGGAATATAAAAGTCTGCTGCTAGACTTTGGACCAAATAGGATCGACCAGTTTCCTCAGGACCTATCAGTAAAATCCCCTTGGAAAGGGATGGTCCTAATAATAAAGGAGGAGTTTTTCTAGCTTTAGAAAATAGGTTTTGGTTAGATTTGGCAATCTTCTGATAAAAAGCGAAGAAGACCCATTTTTCTGCTAAACGATCAAACCTGTAATTCATTATATTTTTTTGCGAAATGTCAGATAAATATCGTAAGTACATAAACCCCGGCTCTTCCGTGGTTTGATAACCTTCGAAGATAGAATGCCTGTAGGTAAAATTCGATTCAAATTGAGAATTTTGAGAGAGTTCTTTTTCTGTTCTTAGAAGCAGAAGTAGATCAATTGTATCTTTCTTCTTCTCTTTTTTATTATTATTATAATCATCTGATGATAATCTTGATGAAAAAAAAGATGGAATTTTCGAGTTTCCACCACTGGGCTTTGCGATTACGAAGTCGAATATTGTCACGGATCGATCGAATGCACGCGGATTCTTCTTGTGACTTATTAGTATGAAAAAATAAGTCATTCTAAGCCTCATCAACCAATACCATTCCCGGAGGTTTGACAAAAAGCAAACAATTTGATTTAGAATTCTAAAGGCGAACCAAAAAGTAAACCCCTCTTCATATTTATGTGCATCCAACTGCGTCCAAATTGGTTCATCCTTCTTAGCCAAAATAGTAAAATGAGAAAAATCATAATTATTAGATTTAGAAAAAACAGAATCATCATCACTAGTAGAACCGAAGATTTGTTTTGTCCAATCCCTTATTTCCTCCGGGTACTCAAAGCTATTAGAAGTATCAATAGCAGCCAAATAAGGAACAACACAAGTACTTCTTTCGAAGATTGGTTTGACTAAATCCAGTATTACCGAATCGATTGGTTCTACCCAATCCGGTTTTTCCAAAGAATCCTTCGGGTACTCGCTATATCTTTTTATTTCCATCCACCATTGTCGTAGCAAAGCTGGATCCGAATGTAGTCCGAACTCGAGAAAATTCAACTGTATCAGTAAAGAAATCCAGTTGAAGAAAACAACGAAAAAATACGGAAAAAAGAAAAACACAAGGACGAACCACAAGAGAATGATCCAAGACTCCCCGTCCTTCCTTGCTAATCGCAAGAGTTTCCATATCGACTTTTTCTTGATGAGTTCTTCGATCACGAGCTCCCCGTGAGAAACTAACCAAGGAACCAACTCATTCAGAGGCGGATGAAGTCGAATCCTTCTCCAATTCCGTTGTATTTTGGATTGTAGAATGAACCATACTTCATGAGAAAGTGCCCGCAAGATATTCTTCGATCTATGCCTAATATCTTGCCAAATAGATACTATTTGGTCACAGCTATATAGCAATATATACGGAAAAGTATCAAAAAGTGTATCCCCAAAGTATTTCCACCATATAGAAGTAAAAAACCATGGCATATACATTTGAAGCAAATTCCATTTGGAAAAATGAGTATCAATCTTATATATCTCTTGTTTATTAACGAGTTCATGAAAACAATGTGGTGAACGGCATGAGAAAATCTTTCGTTTCTCTTTCCATGAAAAACAAAGCTTATCTAGAGCTTTGTTTTCCGCTATGTTTTGGAAACTCTCTGTTGAACTAGACTTGGTAAACATGTCTGGAATCTGATGAAATATTTCCTGGTTCTTATTCGGAAAGATTTCCGATAGGAAATCATCTTTATAGGATTGAGTTTGAATCAAACTCGTGTTTGAACTGAAATTTTTCGGAGACTGATCAAGATTTTTTTCTTCAAAATCAAAATAAGATCTATGGAAATTTTCCAAATTGACTACTTGGAATCTTGGTAAAGGCGTTGTACAAATCTCTTCGATCGAGGCTCTGTTGTCATGAACAAAAGGATTCCATCGAGTTAATAACTCGTACAATTCATAGATTAATACATATGTTTTGTCACTACTTCGTTGTAAATACTTAGGTAAAAATATGTCGGATACTTGGGACTCTATGAGTGAAACAGCCTCTTTCTCCGATTGAACAGGTATTATTTCATCAAGCGACAAAGAAAACATATTGTTGCAGATGGGCAAAAGATGGAAATGGAATAATTGTACATATGTAAGATTCTTTTGAATTCTTTCTTCTATATAAGAAGGTAATCTTTTCTTATAATTGGACCGAGGATGACGTAAATAATCCAAAATTTGAAGTGTATTTGCTTTGTCAAAAGCAGCTCTCAATGAACTTTGATTCGATAGTTTTACAGGATTCACCCAATTGTCTCGATATATCGTCGAAAAATCCGTGTTATACAACGAATTGCTTTCATTATCAAAAATGTCCATAATCCATGGCTCATTCCAAGCAATTTTTGCTATTGTTCCTTCATCGATCTTTGAGACTTTTGTCTGGTTATCCAACCACTGGATTTTGGGTTTAACGATTCGAACAAGAAATTCTCTAAACCACCACGGATAGACTACTTTGTCCTCAGGGCCGCACTGAGAAAGGAAAATAATCAAATCCGAAATGAGTTTATCAATATAAGGAGAAATGTCTATGGAAATATCGATGTTGTTCCATAAGTTCTTCATTTCCGTCTCTTCCGGAGCGTAAAACAGAATCAAAGCAATCTTAAGAAATATTTCTTTAATACATAATTCCTTTGGATCGAAACAAACAAGATGGTTCGAATACTTTTGTAAGTATTCGAATTGATCGGACCATTTGTATACATGCAATTTCTGATTGATATATTTCGAAGTTCTAAGAATCAAACAATCTAACCATTCTTTCTGACCTTTTCTCCAATTTAATGAATGCTGGTTCATTGTATTTTTCATTCCATTATTCCAATTTGAAAGAATGTCATCTATTGGAAATACCCAAGCCTGAGTGCGCGTGTTCATTAAATGGAATGTATTTTCCCCTACGGGGAAAATCGATACGGTTTGGTTGATTATTCGATCGAAAGAATCATTCTCTTTCTCAGTCATATTGAACCATGGATTCTTCCATTTTTTTCTGTGGTCGAAAATCTGATTCCCTAATCTGTTCTTGTGAAGTTCATAGAATAGACTCTGAGCGAAGGCAAATGTATTATTAGCAGAAACCTGATTAGGATTAGTCAGTAATAGAGTGAATCGATCTGTTCTTTTTAGGACGATTGGTTTCAATCGACAAAAATGGAATAGGCGCTCTTTGCAGAATGAAGAAAAAAAGAGATTCCAAGACGAACTGTTTCTAACTCGACTACAAAGGAATTGGTTTATATCCCTCTGATTTTGTCTAATCGTAGTACATCCAGGATCTGATGAAATAGCCAATTTCGGATTTGGAAATTTCGTTTTGATATTCCAGAAATCCGCTCTCCTTTTCCTTTCTAATCTTCTCAAATATTGAAAAACATTTTGTTGTCTTTTCCAACATTGGAAATTTTCCACGGGCTCTTTAGTGGTACGAGAAACCATATATTCATCTATTGACAATATGTCAAAAACAGAATAACGAATTGTTTTTGTCCAATTCTCAATGAATTTTTTTGTTTCTTTTGAAAATGAATTCTCTTTTATAGACGACCTTTTGGTTTCTTTCAATACTTCTTTCGGCCAAGACATTGGAAAATTTCCTGGACACGCGTCATACCCATTTGAAAATTTTTCCAATTGGCTAGATTTTGGAAAAAACAAAAAAAGATGCGAAAAGATCCACAAATTTCTAGTGAAATTGGCTTCCGATGATGTTTCATTTCGAATTTCCATGGAGTTATATATAGGATCAAATAGATTGATCGAATAGTATTTGTTTCTTTCAATCAGACTTTTCTTTTTTAGGTTATATATAAGGACTGGTAATGTAAGTAATACTACAACTTTGCTTTTGGAACTACAACTACGTAGATCCCGTAAAAGTAACGTACTGAGAATCCGAAAGTCAAAGAACTTAATAAGACGTTCTCGATGGGACAAAATTTGAGTAAAAAACCTCACCAAAATCAATTCAGTCCATGGATCGAATGAAGAGCTTTGTATTTGTTTGAAAAAGTTTAACCACCAGGTCAAGAGGCTTGATATGGGTTGTTTAATTCCGGACTCTCTTGGACATTTTCCCGAGGTCCTTTCTTCCGAGATCCAGAGTCTGCTTTTTTGTTCTTGTATCATTGGTTTTTGCCCTCTTTTACAATTCTATATTTTATTACGTGAAATATGGATAGATCCCTCTCAATTCCATATAATAAACCATTGGATTTTTTCGAAAGGTTTTTTGACTAGTTTTTGGTTTTCTGGAAAAGGTAGAATGATCTTTGTGATGGATGAAAAGACATAAAATAAAATAAAAACCTTCGCACTTCATCGAACTTGCGTCAACGATCGAAAAATCGCAAACAACCAAATAAAAGATTATGGCCCGGGCGAACGACGGGGATTGAACCCGCGCGTGGTGGATTCACAATCCACTGCCTTGAGCCACTTGGCTACGTCCGCCCATAAAATCTATCTAATCAACATTACTTTCAAGAAAAGAGTTGTTTTCTGTTCATCCTACGGAATGTGGGCGACTTATTCCAGGAAATCCAACAGGAAATCCAAGTGTTGCAAGATCGGTACTCACTCCCACAAGTTTTTCCGTTGCATTTTCTATGTTTGGCATGATTGGGATATGAGTACTTGGCTACCCTAAGTCGATACTCACTCATATTATCGAATGAATTGATTATTCCGGATGAGCTTTTCTCCAGCATCCATGGCTGAATGGTTAAAGCGCCCAACTCATAATTGGCGAACTCGCGGGTTCAATTCCTGCTGGATGCACATATCTAATTCAAATTCCTTATATATCCTCAAATACAACAGTAAAAAACTCGATATCTTATAATGTGGATATGAACAAAGACAGATAAGGTACCAAACCTCCTTTAGAGGTTTGGTACGATGAAAGGAATACCTAGAATTCTATCTAATTAACCATCTATAGAATTGAATTCCATTGATGCCAAATCAAGAGGAAAATTGTGAGCATTGCGCTCATGCATAACTTCCATACCAAGATTAGCACGATTAATTATATCAGCCCAAGTATTAATAACACGACCTTGACTGTCAACTACAGATTGATTGAAATTGAATCCATTCAAGTTGAACGCCATAGTACTAATACCCAAAGCAGTAAACCAGATACCTACTACGGGCCAAGCCGCTAAGAAGAAATGTAAAGAACGAGAATTATTAAAACTAGCATATTGGAAAATCAATCGACCAAAATAACCGTGAGCCGCGACAATATTATAAGTTTCTTCTTCCTGACCAAATTTGTGATTGTGATTCTATTCCATATTTAAACCTAAAATACAAAAATCAATCATATAATGAACATTTCATACAAAAACATACTACATTTTGCTCAGAGTAGTCCGGAAAAATTTCTAACTTCTGGGAAACATCATCGTTGCAAGGGTCGAAATAAAAAAGGTATTATTACAGTACGTCATAGAGGAGGAGGCCATAAACGTCTTTACAGGCAAATTGATTTTCGAAGAAAAGAGAAAGACATCTATGGAAAAATTGTAACCATAGAATATGATCCTAATCGAAATGCGCATATCAGTTTGATATGTTACAAGAATGGGAAAAAGTCCTATATTTTGTCCCCTAGAGGAATCATGATTGGAGATACTATTTTATCTGGTCCAAAAGCTTCTATTTTAATAGGGAATGCCCTACCTTTGAGTGCGGTTTGAATTATGAATTTACGTAATCGGAAAGACCGGTTAGGCCCCGAACCTACTAAATTATCATTGATAATCTAAATTTGACTTAATTTTCAAAGGGAAACTGAGAAAAATATATATATATATATAGCAAGTGATAAAAAAAAATAATAATAAATTTTTCATTCTAGATAATATGGAGAATTTTTGATAAAGCATAACAGTGGAGAAGGCAAACTCTTGTTCCAAAGATTATTTGATTCATCTTTGATTTGAAGGTCAGAGGCAAAATCAAAGTTGTACAATGAAATAAATATTTCCAAAAAAAACGCCTCCTATGTTATTGAGAACGTGATTTAATAAAGTCATTCAATCTGAATGCTACATGATGAACAGAAGCCAGATGATGGATAAACACCTAGGATGTAAAGTAAAGAACATCCAGAAAGCTGTATGCCCCGAGAGAGGCTTGTACAGTTTGGGAAAGGATTCTTTTTTTTTTTTGAATCAAAATCTATTTCAACCAATATCCCTGTGGGTACAACTATACATAATATAGAAACAACGCAGGGTAAAGGAGGACAAGTGGCTCGAGCCGCGGGTACTATAGCCAAATTGATCGCAAAAGAAGGTCAATCCGCGGTATTAAAGTTGCCTTCAGGAGAACTTCGTTTAATACCTTACAACTGTTCAGCCACGGTTGGACAAGTGGGTAATATCCGCTCGAATAACAAAATTTTTAGTAAAGCTGGATCAAAACGGTGGATAGGTAAACGATCAGAAGTACGAGGAATAGTCATGAATGCTGTAGACCATCCACATGGAGGTGGTGAAGGAAAAAGTCCCATAGGAAGAAAAACCCCCATAACTCCTTGGGGTCATTGTACGCTCGGTAAAAAAACCCGAAAAATGGTTCGGTATAGTGATACTTTCATTCTTCGTCGTCAAACCAAGTTAGAATAAAAAAATTAATTGCCTATGAAATATTCAAGAAAAAAAAAAAGTTTAAAACAAGTTTTTGCGGCTACACACTCAAAAAAAAAAGTTTTTATTGCTGATCACTTATTAAAAAAAATAGAAAAACTAGACACAAATATAAAAAAAAAGAAAATACTATTAACTTGGTCTCGAGCGTCTACGGTTGTACCCAAAATGATCGGTTATACTATTGCTATTCATAATGGTAAAGAGCATATACCTATTTATATAACAAATAATATGCTTTACCATAAATTAGGAGATTTTGTACCTACTCGTCTTTGCCCGGAACATCCAGGCAAAGACGATAAGAAATCTAAAAAAGACAAGAAATCTAGTCGTTAAATTTCAAGAAAGTGAATATGAAAATATCTAAAAATAAGAGGAATACCGAAGTACGCGTTTTAGCCAAAAATTTCAAAATGTCTACGCAGAAAATGCGTCGAGTAATCGATCAAATTCGTGGTTGTTCTTATGCACAAGCATATACTCTATTGAAATTAATGCCGTATAGAGCTTGTTATCCCATATTCCAACTACTTTGTTCTGCAGGAGCAAATGCTAAAAATAATTTGGGGCTTAAAGAAAAATTTTTATTCATTAGTAGAGCCGAAGTAAACGAGGGTACTGTTTCAAAGAAATATCAAATTAGAGCTAAGGGACGTTCCTTTCGTATAAAAAAAAAAACTTGTCATATAACTATTGTTTTGAAAGAACTATCAAATCTAATTGAATTTGAAATTTCAGAGAATCTGAAAAGGAAAATATCACAATATGGGACATAAAGTAAATCCAATGGGTTTTAGACTTGGTCTAACTCAAAATCATAATTCTGTTTGGTTCGCACAAAAGAGAGAGTATACAAGAACTCTTCGAGAAGATATAAAAATACATAAATGCATCGAATTTTTTTTCCAAAGACATCAGAGAAAATCTTATCTAGGAATTGGAAGAATAGAAATTCAGAGAAAGATTGATTTAATCAATATAATAATCTATATAGGATTTCCCATTTTTTTCAAAAATGAAAAAAATGAAATTACACGAGTAAAAAACGATATAAAACGTACTCTTTATTTGCGTGATCAAAAGCTTAACATAAATGCAGAAATATTAGCCAAACCTTATCAAAAAACTAATATACTTGCTGAATATATCGCTTTGCAACTAGAAAAGAGAGTGGCTGTAAAAAAAATATTACAAAAAGCTGTTGAACTAGCCAAAAAAGACGAAATAGAAGGGATTCGTATACGAATTGCAGGACGTCTTGGCGGACGAGAAAGAACTCGTAAGACAAAAATCAAATTAGGCAGAGTTACTTTACAAACACTCCGAGCTGAAATGGATTATTCCTCTTTTACAGTTCGCACAATCCACGGGGCATTAGGAATTCAACTTTGGATCTTCATGAAAGAACAATAATTGTTGTAATTACTATAAAAACTATCCCATTATTATATAAAAAAAATTAATTATTTAAGATTGAATAGAATTTCCATTTTCTAGTAAAAATTATGCTATGCTTAGTGTGCGACTCGTTAAAACTAAGCTTTTTTTTTACTTTTGAACTTTATTACACGTAAGAAGTATTCTTTCGTGAAGCAAAATAAGATAATATCGAAAAAAAAAAATCGAAGAATCAATACTATTTTTTATGGTATTGTATGGTTCATAAATAAGCCTACCTTGAAAGTGTAATAAAGCAGAAAAGTCGTTATCGACCTCATTTTATAAAAAGAAAAGAGCTTTGAGTCGATGGGAACTAAGTCAACCAATTCTGTAAAAAAAAATGAAAGTTAAGCTCCACTGTAGAAGAAAAGTAAACCTAAGCAATATTTTGTTGGAAGCTATAGAAACGATGAAACTTGTGGATATATTGTTATCATAGGATAGGATGATGAATAAAACCAAAAAAAATAAGAAAAATAGCTACTAAAGAGTCTATATTCATCTGTGAATCTTATTGTTTAGTTGAAGTTTTATATTATTGATTTAGAAGTTACTGGCCTAAACTGTTTTAGAATGGAAATCTTTACTATCACAGGGAGCCGGATGATAAAAAATTTTCATGTCCGGTTTTGAATTAGCGAAGGGAATAAAAACTATGATAACGGAATCCATCGACTATAACCCCAAAAAAACGAAATTCCGCAAACAACATAGAGGAAGAATAAAAGGAAAGAGCCACCGGGGTAATCAGATTTTTTTTGGTAAGTTTGCTATTCAAGCACTTGAACCTGCTTGGGTTACAGCTGGACAAATAGAAGCAGGGCGTAGAACAATTACTCGTACTGCTCGACGTGGCATAAAAATATGGATACGTATATTTCCTGACAAGCCTATTACAAAGAAACCCGCTGACACTCGCATGGGTTCAGGAAAAGGTGATACCCTTTTTTGGGTAGCTGTTGTTAAACCAGGTCGAATACTTTATGAGATGGGAGAAGTTTCTGAAACTGTAGCTCGAAGAGCTGCTCAAATAGTAGCTTACAAGATGCGTATACGCACTCAATTTTTAAGAATTTAAATTGCCCAAATCAAAAAAAGATCTTCTTTTATCTTTTTTTGATTTGATACACTAACAAACTTCCTTGGAGGAAAAATGATTCAGCCTCAAACATATTTAAACGTTGCTGATAACAGTGGAGCACGAAAAATAATGTGCATTAGGATTATAGGAGCAAGTTTTCAAAGATATGCGCATATTGGGAATGTAATCATCGCTGTTATTAAAGAAGCAGTTCCTAATGCAAAAATAGAAGAATCTGAAGTTATTAGAGCAGTAGTTATACGTACTTCTAAAGAATTCCAACGTAATGATGGAACAAGAATACAAACTGATGAGAATGCAGCAATTATCGTTGATCAAAAAGGAAATCCAAAGGGAACTCGAGTTTTCGGTCCAGTTCTGCACGAACTGAGACATTGGAATTTTACAAAAATAATTTCATTAGCTCCCGAAGTGTTATGACTAATATGTACAAAGTACATAGAACAGGTTAACTGCAACTTAGACAAATGTCTCTATAAAAAAAAGCATGTTTTTTTGAAAAAAAAAAAAAAAAGAATAAAGAGAATTCAAAAAATAGATCAACATGGATACTATTACCAATTTGACTACATCAATCAAAAATGCTTACATAGTAAATAAACGAACAGTTCGAGTACCCGCGACTAGGATTAATGAAAAACTCGGGAAAATACTTTTAAATGAAGGCTTTATAAATAATATTAGAGAGCATAAAGAAGGGAAAAAATCTTTTTTGATTTTTACTTTCAAATACAGGAAAAAGAAAGAAACAAGAATTACCCTAAAACGTATAAGCAAACCTGGTCAGCGAATTTATTCCAATTTTCGAAAAATACCAAAAGTTTTAAACGGGATAGGAATTGTAATTCTTTCTACTTCCCAGGGAATCATGACAGACCACGAAGCTCGACAAAAAAAAATTGGAGGAGAAATCTTGTGTTATGCATGGTAATAGATTCTACCCATTTTTGCTAGATATATATTTTCCAAAAAAGAAACATGAAAATGGAAAAACGACAAAATATGATTGAACTTGAAGGGCTAGTTATTGAGGCACATCCCGCTGGATTTTTTAGAGTCTTATTGGACAATAAAAAAACTGTTCTAGCTTATATTTCGGGTAACATTCGACAAAATAGTATACGAATACTTGTAGGAGATAGAGTCAAAATTGAACTCCATGTTTGTGATTTGACTAAAGGGCGTATAATTCATCGATTTAGAAAAAGCTAATAGAATTTCGTTTCAATTTTCAATAAAACAATAAGATAGCAAAAAATAGAAAAATGATCCATACTTTTTCTAGCTCAAAGAGCAAAAAAGAATAAGCACATTTAATTCAAATAATATGAAACTACGCGCTTCTGTTCGGAAAATTTGTTCGAAATGTCGATTAATTCGTAGAGGAAAGCGAATTTATGTAGTTTGTTTAAATCTAAGACATAAACAAAAACAAGGTTAATTTTTTTTATGTTTTTTTTTTTTCAATATGCATTTTATAGGCTTAGAGATATATATATATATAACAAATTTTAGGGTATAGCAGTACAATAATGAAACCAAAATCTATGTGGAATTTATCTAAAAGTAGACGTATTAAAAAAGAAATACGTAGAGTAGACCGTGGAATCATTCACATACAATCAAGTTTTAACAATACAATTATTACCGTTACCGATGTCTTGGGACATGTGCTTTCTTGGTCGTCTGCTGGTGCATGTGGCTTTAAAGGCCCAAAAAAAGGTTCAGCTTTCGCTGCTCAAACAGCAACAGAAAACATAACTCGTACTGTAGTTATTAACCGCGCAGCCATCCTGATAACGGGTTGTGGTAAGGGACGAGACGCGGCATTACGAGTCATTCAACATAGTCGAATACTGATACGTGCAGTACTTGATATAACACCCAATCCGCATAATGGATGTAGACCTCCTGTCAAAAGACGTGTATAACTTTTCATTATATGATTTGGAATGAACTAAAAACTGCAGAATCTTCACCACGATGGAAGTGCTTGGAATCGAGAACAGACAGTAAACGATCTCATTATGGTCGTTTTTCCATATCTCCGCTTTTGAAAGGTCAAGCTAATACACTAGCTATTGCTATACGAAAAACTTTACTTCAAGAAGTCAAAGGAACATATATTACGTATGCAAGATTTCAAAAAAATATTCTACACGAATATTCTTCCATAATAGGTATTAAAGAATCAGTTCATGACATTTTAATGAACTTGAAACAAATTGTACTTAGAAGTGAATTGTACGGAATTCACGAAGCATCTATTTGTACTGTTGGACCTAAGAATGTAACAGCTCAAGACATCATATTACCATCTTCTATTCAAATCATTGATGATACCCAGCATATAGCTAGCCTTACTAAACGAATCCCCTTCAATGTTACATTGAAGATTGAAAAAAAGAAAAGGTATACTATAGAAAATATGAAACAACCAAAGGACATATTTTTCCCCATAGATGGTGTTTCTTTACCGGTTCAAAATGTGAATTTTAGTATTCATTCTTATAAGAGTTCAGATAACATACAAGAAATGCTTATTTTCGAGATATGGACAAACGGGGGATTAACTCCTAGAGAAACCATTTACGAAGCTTGTTGGAGTTTACTTGACTTAATTATTCCGTTGCTTTGCGTAGAACAAAATATAAAAAATAGCCAAAAGAAACCCAACCCTCTATCTTTAGTAACTAAAGATAGAAACAAAAAAAAATAGGGGGGAGGGTTACGTGAAATAGATTTTTTTTTATTAAAGTGTATAATACACTTTAATAAAAAAAAATTTGTTATGAAAAACTTTGAGTGAAAATAGACTAAAAATTACATTAGAAAAGTCCTAAGGTTAACGACTCTTCAATAGGCAAAGCAGCTCCGATACCTAACCAAAGGGATAAGGCAGTACCGATAAGAAAAACTGTTGTAGCTACTGGACGACGAAAAGGATTTTGAAATTGATTAACGTTCTCTAAAAAAGGTACTGTTAATAAACCCACAGGTACAGAGGTCATCAAAAGGACACCAAAAAATTTATTCGGTACTGTACGAAGTATTTGGAAAACTGGGAAAAAATACCATTCGGGTAAGATTTCTAAAGGAGTTGCAAAAGGATTTGCGGGTTCACCAATCATCGATGGTTCTAACACTGCTAAACCTATCGTACACGCAATAGTACCTAAAATAACTACCGGAAAAATATATAAAAGATCATTAGGCCACGCGGGCTCTCCATAATAATTATGTCCCATTCCTTTAGCTAATCGCGATCTTAATACAGGATCTTTTAAATCGGGTTTTTTTGTTATTGGGATAAGTAGATCTTATCTTTCTAGATCTATCCCCCGTAAGATCCGGACATGTCAATTTGAATCATCCGGCTCAAACAAGAATTTAAAGAAATAACAAGCAAAGAATTCTATGCTATAAAATGCTTTTACCCAAGTACGCATGAAAGAAATTGTGAAACAAAATACTCGCTTTCTGGGTCATCTTCATCCTTGTAATTTTTTTGATAAACAAAAAAAGTCTAAAGTTTATTTTTAACAAGGTATTGACTTGTTAATGAAATTCCCTTTACTTTTCCTTAGATCCTTTTTTTTACTCCGATAGTTATTCTGTTAAAATGCAAAGGAAATGAGTGCATTTTATAACTATGAAAATAAGAAATTGACTAGAATTCACGGAGCCTATACAAATCATAGAAAAAAAAGTCTACCCAGATTAGGAACTTTCTTTTTCTTTGAGAAAGACGTTGGGATAAGGGGAATACACAGGATCTTTCTGTGGCAGATTTAATCCGACAGGCTTAATCAATAATTCAAGTCACACACTCCCATAATCCATTTTCTCCATTGAATTTTTCTTTTTATTTGAAATCCTTAAGGAAAAGGAAGAATCCGAAGAATCTAGCTCGAAAAAACAAGCAATATTCTTGGCAAGTATGTTATACCCTAAAAAAAAAATTATTTTTCTTTTTATAAAGGACCCGAAATACCTTGTTTACGAATCATTAGAAAATGCATTAGCATAAATATTGCACTAAGAAGTGGTAATATAAAGGTATGTAAACTATAGAACCGAGTTAAGGTCGATTGACCCACGCTAACACTTCCACGTAATAACTCAACTAAAGAAGAACCTATTACAGGAATAGCCTCGGGTACGCCAGTTACAATTTTGACTGCCCAATAACCAATTTGGTCCCAAGGTAAAGAATAACCAGTTACACCAAAAGAAACAGTCAGTACAGCTAGAATAACTCCAGTAACCCAAGTTAATTCACGAGGTTTTTTAAAACCACCTGTTAAATAAACACGGAATACATGCAAAATCATCATGAGAACCATCATGCTTGCTGACCATCGATGAATTGATCGAATTAACCAACCAAAATTGACTTCACTTATTATGTACTGAACCGAAGCAAAAGCTTCGGTAACTGTTGGACGATAGTAGAAAGTCATAGCAAAACCGGTGGCCACCTGTACCAAAAAACAAGTTAATGTAATTCCTCCGAGACAATAAAATATATTAACATGAGGAGGAACATATTTACTAGTGATATCATCTGCAATTGCTTGAATCTCTAGACGCTCTTCAAACCAGTCATATACTTTATCGAGATAGGTTAACCCCTTCAAAAAACTGTACATGAAACTTTCCCTTCGTACAGCTTAAACAAAAATACCGTAATTGAGGTAATTATCTATAACATATATAAGATAATGCCAAAATTTCAAGTAGGCTCAATAAAGGCCTTTTGAAAAATCTTTTCTTCCATTCATAATTTATGAATTTCTGTTTAATGAATAGGATTTTGATTGTTTAAACCTGAAAAAGAATTAACAAATTGTTCTAAACCTCAGATTTTGTTTTTACTCCGAACATTCACTTAACAAAAGGTTCTTTGGGTAAGGTCCTGTTGGATTTTTTCAGAGTCGAAATCTTTGTTGTTATTCATTTAGATACAAAGTAAAAATTACAACAGTAAATCCTAGTTCAGACCTTTTTTCTATAATAAAAAAGAAAACTCGTGCTTTAGAAATTCTAAGTTAACCTCCAACGAGGAAAGATTATCTAAAGATAACAGACTAGTCTTCTGTACTATTAATATCGAATGTAACAAGTCGCACACCCATTTTTTTTTTGTAAATTATTTTCAAAAATGACACGATCAAACTATCGTAAAACAAAAATAGAACGAACCTAAATAAAATCAATATCTCTTACGTTATTTTTAGAAAAAGTTTGAGATCCAGTTCTATACCCAACTAACAGGAATTCCGGTCAATAAAATAGACGAATTATAGATCTCCAATAAAAGAGATAAAAATACTGCAAATAAAACCATTGCAACAACCATAAGGGCAGTAGTTCCCCATCCGGGGGCGACTTTACCATATTCACGATTAAGTGGTTTTAAGTAACTCCCTACCCCAGTTTTTCTTGGTCTGGTTCTGGAAGTATCATTCACGGTTTGTGTAGCCATATAAAATATTTTGTTGAAATCTGTTAACTTTGTATACTATGTTTTTATTTATTAATATAGTATAATTAGATAAATTCTTTTTATTAGTTACCTAAAAATGGAAACTGCAAACTTAGTCGCTATCTTTGTATCGTGCTTGCTCGTAAGTTTAACAGGATATGCCCTATATACATCCTTTGGACGACCTTCTGAAGGTCTTATAGACCCCTTTGACAATCATGAAGACTAAAACAAACAAAAAAGGGAAGTCCATGTGGACTTCCCTTTTTTGTTTGTTTTATTTAATTTTCTTTTCCTCCTTTAGTCGGAACTTTGGGCGGTTCTCTAAAGAAAATAGCAAAAAATAGAATTCCTAAAGTCGAAACCAAAAGGAATGTATAAACCAATGCTTCCATAGATTCAATCGTTTTTTTTTTTTTTTTACAACTTTCGTACTAAGTAATAAGTAATAGACGTAAGTCTTTATATGACTTGTTTTTTTGTGGTAGGATCTCCCAATTTTTGGAATGCTCCAAATTCGACTTGCGCATTTAATTCTGGATCGATACCAGCAAAAATATCTCGGAATAGTGTTCTAGAACCATGCCAAATGTGTCCAAAGAAGAAAAGAAGAGCAAAAGTAGCGTGTCCAAAAGTAAACCAACCTCTTGGACTACTCCGAAAAACCCCATCTGATTTTAAAGTAGCACGATCTAATTCAAAAATTTCCCCCAATTGAGCACGTCTCGCATATTTTTTCACTATAGTAGGATCGCTAAAACTTACTCCATCAAGTTCTCCACCATAAAACTCGACAGTTACGCCGACCTGTTCCACGCTATATTTGGATTCTGACCTCCTAAAAGGAACATCCGCTTTCACAACACCTTCTTTGTCCACTAGAACTACTGGAAATGTTTCAAAAAAAGTAGGCATACGACGAACAAAAAGTTCGTTTCCGTCCTTATCCTTGAAAATGGGGTGTCCTAACCAACCAATAGCTATTCCATCTCCATTGTCCATTGCACCCGCTCGGAATAATCCACCTTTAGCAGGATTGTTTCCAATGTAATCGTAAAAGGCTAGTTTTTCAGGAATTTTAGACCAAGCTTCGGACAGACTTAAATTTTTATTCAAACCAGCGCGAACTCGTCGATCTATTTCTTGTTGAAAGTACCCCTGATCCCATTGATATCGAGTCGGACCAAATAATTCAATTGGGGTTGTTGCTGACCCATACCACATGGTTCCAGCAACAATAAAAGATGCAAAAAAAACAGCAGCAATACTGCTAGATAAAACGGTCTCAATATTTCCCATACGTAATCCTTTATACAATCGTTGAGGAGGACGAACACTGAGATGAAATAGACCTGCGATGATTCCCAATAGACCTGCAGCAACATGATGCGACGCTATTCCTCCTGGAACAAAAGGATCAAAGCCTTCAGCTCCCCAAGCTGGGCTTACAGGTTGTATTTTTCCAGTAAGTCCAAAAGGATCAGAAATCCAAATTCCAGGACCATATAAACCTGTAACATGAAAAGCTCCGAATCCAAAGCAAACTACTCCGGAAAGAAATAAATGAATACCAAAAATTTTTGGTAAATCTAAAGAAGGTTTTCCTGTGCGCGGATCTGTAAATATTTCAAGATCCCAGTATACCCAATGCCAGATCGCTGATAAAAAACATAAACCTGAAAACACAATATGAGCTCCAGCGACACCCTCGTAACTCCAAAATCCCGGATTAGCTTCAGTTTCTCCAGTAATACTCCATCCGCCCCAAGATTCTTTTATTCCTAAACGAGTCATAAAAGGTAAAATAAACATACCTTGTCTCCACATAGGATCAAGAACAGGATCAGATGGGTCAAAAACTGCTAATTCATACAAAGCCATTGAACCGGCCCAACCTGCTACTAAAGCTGTATGCATTATATGCACAGAAATTAACCGGCCAGGATCATTCAAGACAACAGTATGCACACGATACCAAGGTAAACCCATTAAACACCTCTTTTTCAAAAAAAAAGATTGAACTTTCTTACATTATAAAAACACACTGAATTTTAGGTTGGATCATCCTTCCTTTTATAAAACTATGTTGAATAAAAACACCGGTAGGAGAAGCAAAAATATTTTATCTTTTATGTTTCAATTTACAAAATTTAAGGATTGGTACCATTCAAAACACAAAATACTTACAAAATTTGGAAAACAAAAAGAAAGAGAAGAAGGAGAATAAAAAGAGAAAAAAAAGGATCTAAAAAAAATGCCCCTTGGTATCCCAAAAGTTCGTTTTTTTGGTGAAGATAACCCTCCGTCAAGAAAAGAAGATGATAGAACTCCTCAAGAGATTCAATTTAATCACTTTTTTGAAGAGACAACAATACCTAAGCCTAAACGAAAGAATGAGACCCCATGTACTTTTCCGGTTCTAGGATCAAAAAAAACTAAGAATAATATAATGCATGAGGCACCTATTATGACTTTGGCAAAAGATAACGAAACAGGAGAGGATAAAGAGCCGGAAAACAAAGATAATAAAAAGAAAAAAGAAACAAAAGAAGAAGTTTTGGACTGGGCTGACTTATAGTGTGACTTGAATCTCGTATAGATTTTATGGAATTTTTCCATTCATTTCCCGTCTGATGGAATGATTTTTACTTTATTGGATCGTTTTTTTTTTGGAAAAGAACCCAACGCATAAAGTATTTTTATATTGTTCGTTTTTTATACTATAAAAGAAAGTTAAATCCAAGGTTATTTTGAAATTTCATTCATTTCCGCCCATCCAACTTTTGAGCAGATATAATCTATATATATATTAATTATATTCTACTCTTAGTCATCTTAGTATATAAACCTAACTTACATAAACTTCCTTAATCTATAAGTAAGAGGAATAAGAGATCATTTGTATAGGAATAGAAGTAAAACCTAAAGATTAGATGCAGAACTCGGTAAAGGGAACAAGCAAACTGTTTTGTTTAATTTTAAACGTTTCAGAAAGTAGTCCAATACTTTTGAAATTTAGAATTATTAGCGTTACAAAAAAAAATTGGACCAAGTTTTGGAAAACAAATAGCCTTTTTCGTTTCCTAGCGACTAGAGCCGTATGTTGGGAAAAGTACACGTACGGTTCACAAGGAGAGATTGCTCTTATCTACTCCAATCGACGTAATGTCTAGAACTCGTTGCATTTTTTTAGGGCAACCCGTTGATGAAGATATTGGAAGTATATTTGTAGGTATTTTGCTTTACTTGTTTATAGACGATATACGTAAAGGAAAAAGTAGACAGATTTTCATGTATATAAACTCGTGTGGCGGAGCTATATTACCCGGTCTAAGTATCTTTGATATTATGCTTCAGCTTAGAGAAACAATACATACAATCGGTCTTGGCCTAGTTGCTTCAACAGCAACCTTAGTTTTAAGTGCCGGAACCTTTGGATTTCGTAATACAGGGCCTCATAGTAGAATAATGATCCACCAACCAAGAGCATCTCTTCGTGATGGACCAGCCTGGCTTTTTGCGAAGGACGCTTTTTTTGTTCAACAGTTGCGAAAAATGATTGTACAATGTTATTGTCTCAGAACACCCCAATTCGAAGAATTAATAGAAAATGCCCTTGACAAAAATACTTACATGTCACCAGAGGAAGCAGTTGATTTCGGACTTGTTGATAGAGTAGCACTTCCAATGTGGGAACCAAACAAGGAAGAACCTCCCTTTGAAATTCCAGAAGAAGGAAACGAAGGTTTTGGGCTAATCCCAAACCATGTTTTAGAAGAAGCTAGAAGAGCTAGAAAGATTAGAAGCACTAAAGGTGCTGTACAGATTGAGCAAAACCTTTCTCTACAATTCGACGAATAAATAATCAACTCTAGGATAGAGAGAAGTTCAAGATAAAAAAAAAGAGTTTTCTAAAGCCTGGTTAGGATTGATCCTAACCAGTAAAATTGAATAAACCACCAAAATGCCCACACTTCCTCAACTTATTAGAATTGCGAGACAACCAAAAAAAAAGGTAGGCAGTTCTCGTGCTCTTCAAAAATGTCCTCAACGCAGAGGAGTTTGTGCTAGGGTGTATGTGCGACTCGTTTAGATCAGAAAAAACTAGAACGTTCTTCCAAGAAGAGCTTTCTTGTTATCAAAAAGTAAAGATCTATCATCTCTAGGAAGATGAAATTTATGGTTTTTGTTGGTGCAAATCCAATCACTTGGATCTGAGATGAAAAGCAATTCCTCTTTGGCAGAAAACAGTCATTCGGAGCAGGGAATCATCAAAATGAAAAACTTCTTTTTGTTGCAAATGACGGAAAAATAAGATCAGCTACTCCGCTAATTCTCGAAATAACATGTCGTTACTGTACTTTAAATTTTTTGAAGTTTTTAAAGAAATTTCCTTTTTTGGGGGGGGAAGGGGTAGAGCTGAAGACGGTAGATAATACAAATTACCAAAAGCATACTCTTTTAGTTTTAGCTCCGGCATATAGAGAGGACCTCGCCGTTAGAGAAAGAACCATATAGACGAAGAAACCCATAATTATTCAAATCTTTTAGTGAAATAAGTGATTCTTTTTGGTTGGGAAGGTTAGAATAGCTAAAGCCTTTGGAACATTTCTTTTCCAAAAAAGAAAAGTCAGTATATAAATAAACTAAACATATATATAAGAATTTAAATTAATGACCAGAGTAAAACGCGGATATATAACTCGACGTCGCCGAAACAAAAATCTCGCTTTTGCGTCAGGATTTCACGGGTCCCATTCCAAACAGTTCCGAGCTGCTAAGCAGCAGAAGCAAAAAGCTCTAACCTCGGCTAAACGCGATCGACTGAAACAAAAGAGAAATTTTCGCTGCTTGTGGATTGTTCGAATTAATGCAGCAGTTCGTCGTTTAGGGGTTCCTTACAATAAATACATAAACTGTATGTACAAAAAGCGGTTACCTTCAAATCGGAAAACACTTGCGCAAATAGCTACATTAGAGAATAATTCTTTTTATATCATTTCGAAAAACATTTTGGCATAAAAAAGAAAAAAAAATCCCCGGGGATCCCCTCCGGGAAATGGAAAATCATTTTGACGTCACTCATAAAAAAACGCAAAAATTACAATTTTTTCAACTTTTTTTTGACCATAAAAGGTAGCAATCCTAGAATACGAGCTCGTTTAATAGCAATAGATATAAGACGTTGTTGTTTACAGGTTAAATTATTCACTTTCCTGGATAAGATTTTTCCGCGCTGGCTAATAAATTGATTAATTAGACTCATATTTTTATAATTGATCTGATTCTCTGACTTTATTAGATTAGGTTTTTTTGGAACTTTTGGGTAACGTTTCCGACTACCAGATGGTATCTCAGGCTTATATCGTTTAAAATCAAAAGATTGCTTAGACATATTAATATCGTTTAAATAAAAGGTTTATGAGAAAATAGTTTCTGTGAACTGTTGTTGTTATGTATTCCGTTTATTTCTTTCTCTCTTTGTGAATGGTATGTTTCAAACAAAAAGGACAAAATTTCTTTAATGCCAAGGGCATGGATGTATTGTATCGATTCTTTTTAGTTGTATATCTAAAAAGGTTACAATTAATACATTCTAAAAAAATTACCACTCGTGCGCCTATGTTTTCTGACATTTTTGTAGTAGTCTATTTTATTTCTTTTTTTGAATCAAAAAAAGAACGTCAGGCGATATATTCCTAGTTCCATCAATTTATTTCAAATCCTTTTTTTTTGATTTATAATATAGAGCGTTAAAAAGAAAAAGGAAAACTAAGAGCATCCGGGAAAAACCGATTTATTTCAATTAAAAAACCAGCTAAAGAACCAAACCATAAAGTTGCTAAAACGGGTGCTGTCGAAAGATATTTTTTTATATATTGCATAAAGCATTTATTTTCCTTTTATATTTAAAAGTACTTTAAAAAGTCGACTAATTCTACCATTACCTAACCTAGGTAAGAAACGTTACTAATTTCTTATAGTATGACGGCGTTTGAATTTTCTATTTTGTCGAAAAAAAAAAGACTTTTCGTATGTATTATATGTATTAGAGATTAAAATAACATTGTTGATTAATCCATTGATTCTAAGGGATGTAGCGCAGCTTGGGTAGCGCGTTTGTTTTGGGTACAAAATGTCGCAGGTTCAAATCCTGTCATCCCTATCTATTCATTAAAACTAATCGGACTGGCTAGTCTTTAATCACAGAAAGTGGATTAAGTCATATCCCAAAAAAGCGCTCTTAGTTCAGCTTGGTAGAACGTAGGTCTCCAAAACCTAATGCCGTAGGTTCAAATCCTACAGAGCGTGATTCTGATAATTCAGTGCCTGAATTAAAACTCCAACTGATCGCCGCGTCGATACTGTAAATATGCTGTTACAAAAAGTCCAGCCAAAGTAATAGGAATTAAACCTAATACAATCCCGGATAACAGAGTTTCAACCATTTTCATTCAAAAAATTAGAAATTATAGCTATATCAAATAGTACCATGAAATCGCGATGGAATTCCATAATCAAACGTTTTTTTTTTTTTTTCAATTAAACAATGTCAAAAAAATTGATTTAAATAAGTCTTATCTTGCTAAACCCAATAAATAGAATTAAGGTGAAAAAAAGAAAAACTAATAAAAACCCAAAATAACTAATTAGAATAGGCATGAAACAACTAAAATCAATTCAATAATGATATATTTAAGAGATAAATAACTAAAGTTTTATAATAAGTAAGATATAGTACCGACGTTTCTATAATATAAAAAAAAGATATATTTTCTTTTTAATTTGAATTAAAGAGTGGTTCAAACAATTTTCTATCAAATTGTTAGTATAATGGTCAAGTAGAAATCCATCCTAACTTATTTTAATTTTTAGAATTTACAAAAGAAAAGACCGTAAAAACCTTTTTCTGCTTTTGTATTTTCTAGTTTAGGGGATCAATTCCCTTTGCCGATATAAAATAGAATTAATATTCATTAATTCATTATTATTGGAGTTGCATATGTCTGGAAATACCGGAGAACGATCCTTTGCGGACATTCTTACAAGTATTCGATACTGGGTTATTCATAGCATTACTATACCTTCTCTGTTTGTTGCAGGTTGGTTATTCGTCAGTACAGGGTTGGCTTATGATGTTTTTGGAAGTCCTCGACCAAACGAGTATTTCACAGAAAATCAACAGGAAGTTCCTTTAATAACTGGCCGTTTTGATTCTTTAGAACAGCTGGAGCATTTTACTAAATCTTTTTAGGAGACACTAATGACTATAGATAGAATCTATCCAATTTTTACCGTTCGATGGCTGGCTATTCACGGTTTAGCTGTCCCTACAGTCTTTTTTTTGGGATCCATTTCTGCAATGCAGTTCATCCAACGATAAAATATTAAGCTATGACACAATCAAATCCGAACGAACAAAGTGTAGAATTAAATCGTACCAGCCTATACTGGGGATTGTTACTTATTTTTGTACTTGCTGTTTTATTCTCCAGTTACTTTTTCAATTAAAAAAAAAAAAAAAAACACACAAAATTTTTTTTCATTCTGAAAGAAATGATTTATAACAAAATTTAGAACGATTTTTTTTTGAGTATAACTATTAAATTTCAATAAAATGGAAGAGGAGTAATAAACATGGCTGATACTACCGGGAGAATACCTCTTTGGTTGGTAGGTACTGTAACGGGTATTCTTGTAATTAGTTTGGTCGGTATCTTTTTCTACGGCTCCTATTCAGGATTAGGGTCATCCCTATAATAAGAAAATATACTTAACTGACCTTACCTTAAAAGGTAAGGTCGGCATCTTTCAAACTTTTAGTCAAAGTATGATGACCTATCAATCATAAAAACGAAAAAAAAAAAAAAAAGAGAAAATACGAGCTAAAAATTCATTTCGGATAATTGAACTTTTTCAAATTGTTTCTTTTTAAGTACCAGAAAAATCTGCGCCAAAACAACCGACGTTAAGAAGAATAAAAGACCTTGAATACGAAATGGGTCTTGCAGTACTATTTCCGCATTTACCTGACCAAATCCACCCACATTAGGATTATTTGTTAATGGTTGATCTGCCTTAACAAAATCACCTTCCGAAACAAGAAGTTCGGGGCCCGGAGGTATTATGTCAACACCAGATCGGCCTTGCGATATATTCTCAATCAGTACCTCGTATCCCCCTTTCTCTTTACGTAAAATTTTGCTGATTCTACCCGTTAATGAAGCATTAAATATTGTATTATTGCTTTGGCTACCATCAGGATAAACTTGACCTCTTCCTCTATTACCTCCGGCATATATAGGATATTTCCAGAAGTGCGATTCTTTTTTTAGAGCAGGATCCGGGGATAGGATTGGAAATACAATTTCCTTGTATTTTTGACCAGGAATAGGACCTATTACAAGAATATTTTTTTGGAAGGGGCGATAATTTTGAAAAGGTAGATTACCTATTTTTTCTTTTATTTCAGGAGAAATACGATCCGGAGGAGCTAGTTCAAAACCTTCGGGTAAGATTAAAACAGCTCCTACATTTAAGTTTCCCTTTTTCCCGTTAACTAGAACTTGTTTGATTTGTGTGTCATAAGGAATTTTCACAACTGCTTCAAAAACGCTATTAGGAAGCACAGATTGCGGAACTTCGATCTCTACAGGTTTTTTAGCCAAGTGGCAGTTGGCGCATACAATACGTCCAGTAGGTTCTCGAGGATTCTCATAACTTTTTTGGGCAAAAATAGGATATGCTTTTGAAAAAGAAATACGAGTTGTTATATTTATCGTTATGAAAGTGGAGATTGATAGAACCACCAATATTCTAATCCAATCAGAAACATTTTTTTTTTCCATCATTTTTCGTTTAAATTTTTTTTTTTTGAAGAATCGAGAACTATTCTTTATCTCCGTTTCATTTATTATTCAACCTAAAGATGGTTTTTCATTTTACATTTATTCTTTAATATTATAAATCGAGAAGAAAAAAGGCCTGATTTTTTATTCATTCATCGAATGATAGATTACTACAAGAGACGGAGATATACGATTAAATCGGCGGAAAATCCAATATTTCAAAATTGTATCTAGAATAACAGGAAAAGTTGAAACAAGACTAAAAATGATTTGGTCATTATGCACAAATCCATAATTTTCAGAAATCCAACTGATAAGGACTTCCCAACCATGAGGTGAATGGAACCCAATGCATAGATCAGTCATTAAAAGAATTGAAAAAGCTTTCATTGTATCGTTTATACTATAGAAAATTTCTCGAATCCAAGAAAAGAAAATTGTAAGCTTTTTTTGACTCATAAAAAGAAAAGTGCTTAGAATAAGAAATTCTAAAAGATTTGTTCCTAAATGTGTAACTATTTGGATACAATCTTTTTTGTACAACTCGAACAAAAAATTTTTTTTTAAATGTGTTTCCGAAAAATCTTCTACTGTTGTTTCAAAGAGCAAAAGTTCTTCTATTTGACTAACTCTTACTAGATTATTTTCTTCTTGTAAATAATCTAATATTTTGGATGAACTAGTATTCCACCAAAAAGTGACCCACGATTCTACGCATTTTTCTAGTGAAATAGAAATTAGACACGGCAATACTATAAAACATGCAACATATCGTAAAGAAACAGCTGCTCTATTTTGTGTAACTTCTATGTGATGAATAACTAATGAACTTGATTTATTCATGAGTTCTGATCGAAGTCGAGATATAATACGAATTATAGAATGAGGTATCAAACCCATGGATTCTTCTCAATTCATTTTTAAAATGAAAACTACAAATATTTTTATAAAATTGTCTATGTCTAATCAAACTCCTTCAATAGACACATGCAAAAAACGAGCTAATTCTACAGCTTTTTGTTCCATTTCTTTTTGATGAATTTTTTCCCCAGTACGAGCTAAAGGAATGTCTGGTAATCCCCTTACTTTCATATAAAGGACATGGTGGCTAGAAAAAATACTTTTTTGTACTTGCATTGTGATCATCTGAACATTTTCGATAGAAAATCGTAAATAAACACGACGAGTTCTTCCTGGGAATCCCCAACGAAAAAGACATATAATTCCTTTTTTTTCATCAATCTGATTGTAACCACTACCCACATCAAAAAAAATTGTACACCAAAAATAAAAGCTAAAAAAAAGGCCTGCAATACCATAAAAACACATTATAATCCCTTGTGGAATAAAAAGTATTTTTTCAAAAAACAGTAGGGGTATAAGGTTCCTGCCAAGATAACTTGAAAATCCAACTATAAAAAAACCTAATGCACCTGCAAAAAGAACAGAGGCAAACAAAAAATTACTTTTTCTTCGAGAACCTTGGATAGACTCTATCCAAAGCCTTTTTGATTGATGATTCATATAAGTCATATCTCAATTAAATTGAAGTGAAGAGAAGGAATAAGCAAGGGCGAGACGGGCTATTCCTTACTTTCACTAGCTTTGTATCAACATTTTTAAGATTGGGAAACTAATTCTTCGTTTTCATAATATTTCATCTTTTTGGATGTACAAAAAAGAAAGTACCATTGTAAGGGCCGAGAAAACTAAACTCACTATAGGTACAAAAATGGAAGATAAGTTAGAATTTACCATAGAAAAAAATAGAAATTTGTTTCTTTTTCTTTCTAACATTGTATATTATTCACAGACAATGCTAGAAAGAAAAATCGCACATCTGGAAGTGTATAAAGTTTTTTCTATATGAAATCTATTATGAGCTAGAAGGGGGTTGAACCCTTGACATCATGGTCTGGAACCGTGGGCTCTTTTCCACTGAGCTGCTAACTCCTGACCAAAAATACTAAGTAAACTCCAACAAGAATCAATGAAAGAGTCTGGGTAGACCCCCAGACCCCGAAAAATAGAAATCAAAAGTTTCCTAGTTCAAACTACTATAGCGTATCCATAGCAGCAAATTCAAACTTGATTTCTTTCCATACTTCACAAGCAGCAGCTAGTTCAGGACTCCACTTACAAGCTTCACGAATTACTTCATTCCCCTCACGAGCAAGATCACGTCCTTCATTACGAGCTTGGACACAAGCTTCTAAAGCAACCCGATTAGCTACGGCACCGGGTGCATTTCCCCAAGGATGTCCTAAGGTTCCTCCACCAAATTGTAATACAGCGTCATCTCCAAAGATATCGGTCAAAGCAGGCATATGCCAAACGTGAATACCTCCTGAAGCAACAGGCAGAACACCTGACATAGATACCCAATCTTGCGTGAAATAAATACCACGACTTCGATCTTTTTCAATAAAGTCATCACGAAGTAAATCCACAAAACCTAAAGTAATTTCTCGTTCTCCTTCAAGTTTACCTACGACAGTACCGGCATGAATATGATCTCCACCGGACATTCGTAATGCTTTAGCCAGTACACGGAAGTGCATACCATGATTTTTTTGTCTATCAATAACTGCATGCATTGCACGATGAATATGAAGAAGTAAGCCATTATCTCGGCAATAATGAGCTAAAGTGGTATTTGCAGTGAAACCTCCTGTTAAATAATCATGCATAACAATCGGAACCCCTAATTCTCTTGCGAATACTGCTCTTTTTATCATTTCTTCACATGTACCCGCAGTAGCATTTAAGTAATGTCCCTTAATTTCACCTGTTTCAGCTTGAGCTTTATAAATAGCTTCCGCGCAAAAAACAAAGCGATCTCTCCAACGCATAAAGGGTTGAGAATTTACATTTTCATCATCTTTAGTAAAATCTAGTCCGCCACGAAGACATTCATAAACTGCTCTACCGTAATTTTTAGCAGATAGACCTAATTTAGGTTTGATGGTACATCCCAACAAAGGACGTCCGTATTTGTTTAATTTATCTCTTTCTACTTGGATCCCATGAGGTGGACCTTGAAATGTTTTGATATAAGCAGGAGGAATTCGCAAATCTTCTAGGCGTAGAGCTCGTAGAGCTTTAAAACCAAAAACATTCCCCACAATAGAAGTAAACATGTTAGTAACAGAACCTTCTTCAAAAAGGTCCAAAGGATATGCTACATAAGCAATAAATTGATTGTCTTCTCCCGGAACAGGTTCGATATCATAGCATCGTCCTTTGTAACGATCAAGACTAGTAAGACCATCAGTCCAAACTGTGGTCCATGTACCTGTAGAAGATTCAGCAGCTACCGCTGCGCCTGCTTCCTCGGGCGGTACTCCGGGTTGAGGAGTTACTCGGAATGCTGCCAAGATATCAGTGTCCTTAGTCTGATACTCTGGAGTATAATAAGTTAATCTATAATCTTTAACACCAGCTTTAAATCCTACGCTTGCTTTAGTTTCTGTTTTTGGTGACATAAGTCCCTCCCTAAATCAAATCATATTTCTGACAAGAACGAGGTCTGCTCGACATTTTCTTTTATAGACTCTTTTCTTCCTTATTGGTAGATTTTGGATACACTTTTTATTTATTTTAAAATTTTTTTATATATAATGCAACCCAATTTTTACTTTGAAAAGTCATTCTTCTCAGAATATTTCTAGGATAAATGTATAAATATAAAAAAGATGTAGTTTATTTTCTTATTCATTGAACATGTAAAACAAAAAAAGATTGAATTATGCTATTAACCTACTACAAAAGAGTAAAATAAAATCGAGTTAGTTTTTGACTGATTCAATTGATTTGATATGGACTTCTTGGATTTTTTCAATCATGCTTTTAATTTTGATTTTTATGAGAACCCAAAGTTTTCTTTTTTTTGTATCAACAAAGATACAAAAAAATGTAGGACATATTACTCAAATAATTGGTCCGGTACTGGATGTATCCTTCCCTCTGGGGAATCTACCTAATATTTACAATTCTTTGATTGTGAAAGGTCAAATAGGCAGTAAGGAAATTAATATTACTTGTGAAGTACAACAGTTATTGGGAAACAATACAGTTAGAACTGTAGCTATGAGCGCGACAGACGGTTTGATGAGAGGAATGAAAGTAATTGATACAGGAGCTCCTCTTAGTGTACCCGTCGGTAAAATGACTCTGGGACGAATTTTCAACGTTCTTGGAGAACCTGTTGATAATTTAGGTCCTATAGACACAAGTACAACATTTCCTATTCATCGACCCGCCCCTGCCTTTTCACAATTAGATATTAATTTGGCAATTTTTGAAACAGGCATTAAAGTCGTGGACCTTTTAGCACCTTACCGACGTGGTGGCAAAATTGGTCTCTTTGGGGGAGCAGGAGTGGGTAAAACAGTGCTAATTATGGAGTTAATCAATAACATAGCTAAAGCTCATGGTGGTGTTTCCGTTTTTGGTGGCGTAGGAGAACGTACTCGTGAAGGAAATGATCTTTACATGGAAATGAAGGAATCCGGAGTAATCAATGAAAAAAATATAATAGAATCCAAAGTAGCTCTGGTCTATGGTCAAATGAATGAACCACCAGGAGCTCGTATGAGAGTTGGTTTAACCGCCCTAACTATGGCAGAATATTTCCGAGATGTGAACGAACAAGATGTACTTTTATTTATAGATAATATTTTCCGCTTTGTTCAAGCTGGATCTGAAGTATCCGCTCTATTGGGCAGAATGCCCTCTGCTGTAGGTTATCAACCAACCCTTAGTACAGAAATGGGTTCTTTGCAAGAGAGAATAACTTCTACTAAAAAAGGGTCTATAACCTCTATCCAAGCAGTTTATGTACCTGCGGACGACTTGACTGATCCCGCTCCTGCTACAACATTCGCACATTTGGATGCTACTACTGTACTTTCTAGAGGATTAGCTGCCAAAGGAATCTACCCAGCAGTTGACCCATTAGATTCCACATCTACTATGCTTCAACCTAGGATTGTAGGTGAAAAACATTATGAAATTGCACAAGAAGTGAAACAAACCTTGCAACGTTACAAAGAACTTCAAGATATTATAGCTATTCTTGGACTAGATGAATTATCAGAAGAAGACCGATTAACTGTAGCCAGAGCACGAAAAATTGAACGTTTTTTATCACAGCCCTTTTTTGTAGCAGAGGTTTTTACGGGTTCCCCAGGGAAATATGTTAGTCTTATTGAAACAACAAGAGGTTTTCAAATGATTCTTGCCGGAGATTTAGATGGTCTCCCTGAACAATCCTTTTACTTGATTGGTAATATCGATGAAGTTATAAAATGATAAGAGAAATCTACCGCGAAGGCTATTAATAAGTAAAATTTGAATTTCAAAAAAATGACACTAAATCTTCGTGTATTAACTCCTACTCGAGTTGTTTGGGATTCCCAAGTAAAAGAAATCATACTTTCCACTAATAGTGGTAAAATTGGCATCTTACCAAACCATGCTTCACTTGTTACTGCTGTGGATATAGCGGTTATGAAAATACGTATTAATGAAAAATGGTCTACTATTGCTTTGATGGGTGGTTTTGCCAAGATAGAGCAAAATCAAATTATTTTATGGGTAAATGATGCAGAGAAGGGTGTTGACATTGATCCTCAAGAGGCACAGGAAGTTTTTCAACAAGCTAAAGCTAACGCAAATCGAGTTCTAGGCAAAAGACAAAAAATTGAAGTTGATCTAGCTATCAAAAGAGCTAGAACCAGATTAGAAGCTATAAACGCAGTTTTACCTAATTAGAGCTCCCCCCCTTTTTTTCGGGGGGGCTCGAGCCAGTCTTAGAAGATACCTACTATTGGATTTGAACCAATGACTCTCGCCTTATGAAAGCGATACTCTAACCACTGAGTTAAGTAGGTCATATACATATAAATAACATTTTTGCAAACAATGATATATTAAAACATAGATAACATCCTTTTCTCATCAAATTGATTCAATAAAATGAAAAATGACCTTGACAGAAAAGGATCTGTTTATATATCAGGAGGGAAAAATAGTATGACTAGAAGCAATAGAAATATTGATTCATCTGAGTTGAGATGATATGGTCTCGGTTTTATCTCCATTCAAAGTATATAACGAGTATGAAACCTCAGAAAAATGGTTATTACTTTATGAACTTTGAGGTGTATAAGAAATCAAAATCTAGGTCTTAGTCTATGTTCATCAAAGAAAAACTCTTTGCAAGATGGATGAGATTTTGTGAGAAATATAAAAAAATATCGAGCAAAAAGAAGAGTCATCAAGACAATATGATTTGGATTCTGCTTTACCAAGAAGATTCGACTAAAAAAAGAATTAATCGAAATCACAGCATAAGGATAAAGCTTTAAATTACTTTACTTAATAGTAATCAAAACAAAATTACTTTACTTAATAGTAATCAAAACAGAATTGAATACCAGGAACCAGAATTGAACTGGTGACACGAGAATTTTCAGTCCTCTGCTCTACCAACTGAGCTATCCCGGCCGGTAACACGAATTTTTTCTCACAGAGTGATAACTAAACTTACTATGACTATGCTCACCCTTTATTTTAAAATAAACTAATAAATTAGTCAATCCAACACTAATATTTGCAATATTTTCCCAAACTTGGGGATAGAGGGACTTGAACCCTCAAGGTCTCGTAGACCAACGGATTTTCTGACTACTCCAAATTTCATTGGTGCTGAAAAGAACATGTAGAAATGGGCTCTCTCTTTATTCGCTCTATAACGGATTTCTTTTCTCTCTAGAAAATGAAATCCAGTTGATTTGAATGATATTCATAGTTAGAATAACTTCCATCGAGTCTCTGCACCTATCTACCTTTTTTAGTCAGAGAATCCTCTGACTTGGATTTGGCTCAGGATTGCCCATTCGAACTATCTCGGGTTTCCCTGTATTGGAAAGCTATCATTTAGTAGGATTTCCTACTAAAGCTCAATTTAATCAAGTCCGTAGCGTGTACCAATTCCGCCATATCCCCTTCTACTTAAGTGTAAGAAGCCTAGTATTCAGATCAACAAATTTTCAAAATGTTCAAACTCAAAAACAAAGAAAGCTAGACGTTTCTTTTTTTCAAGAAAAAATTAGTTTGTTCTAGAATAGTTTCGCATAAATCAACTATTGCAGCATTAGACTGTTTTGCTTAGTTCAAAGATTAGAGCATCGCACTTGTAATGTGATGCTAATCGGTTCGATCTCGATAGCAGACTTTTTCCTATTTCTGTTATCTCTAGAATAGAAAGAAAATGTGAAGGTATAGAAAATATCTGCAGATAGATATCAAAATCAAAGATGGAAAAAGTTCTTTTTACTCATAGCAAAAAGAACTTGATAGAATAGATCGGGACTGACGGGACTCGAACCCGCAACTTCCGTCTTGACAGGGCGGTACTCTAACCAATTGAACTACAATCCCTTTACTTTTTTTAGTTTTTAGTAAACTTGGTCCGATCTTTTTTTTCCTTCCCAGCAAGTATCTGCTTGTTCTCTTTTCTATCTAACAACATTGAAACTAAAGCTTTGGGTCGAGCTGGATTTGAACCAGCGTAGGTATAATGCCAACGAGTTTACAGCCCGTCCCCATTAACCACTCGGGCATCGACCCGGAAAGAGAAAAGACTTTTTAAACCACTCCTTTTCTCGTACCCCTAGGGGAAGTCGAATCCCCGCTGCCTCCTTGAAAGAGAGATGTCCTGGGCCACTAGACGATAGGGGCCAGTATTCGCATAATATCCAACAAACTAGGAATTTGTCAAGTTCATAAACGTGGTTTTTGGATAATATCTAAGAATCCATAGTCCGAAAAGATATTTTGGACTGAAAAGTTTTCTGGGACGAAAGGATTCGAACCTTTGTAATAACAGGACCAAAACCTGTTGCCTTACCGCTTGGCGACGTCCCATTTTTATGTTTTCTGCTTTTCAACACTGTGTAGTGTAATATAAATAGAACTTAGATATTATTTGGTCATAATTTTGAAAAAGTTAAAAATTAGGAGAGGGGGGGGGTTGATCTTTTTCTATTAGATCTAGTAAAATAATGTCTGAAAAAATTTTCAGTCAAACGATTCCTTTTTAAACAATATAAACTCAAAACTGATTGATGGAGACCTGTAATGCTAACTATTCTTTTTTTCCAAAATACTTTTGTTGTTTCAAGCAATCTTTTTTTTTGTAAACTACCCGAAGCTTATGCGAATTTTGATCCACTTGTGAATATAATGCCAATAATTCCCGTGTTTTTTTTTCTATTGGCTTTTGTTTGGCAAGCAGTCGTAAGTTTTCGCTAAAAAAAATATGTGTTTTTATTTATTAATCTAATTAAAGATCTCGGAGATTACGCAATGCTTACTCTTAAGGTATTTGTTTATACAATAGTGATTTTCTTTATTTCCCTTTTTATCTTTGGATTTCTATCAAATGACCCAGGGCGTAATCCTGGCCGTAAAGAAGAGGGTTAATTAATTTCAATCAATAATAACATAACGGAGAGAGAGGGATTCGAACCCTCGATACGGGATTATCCGTACAACGGATTAGCAATCCGCCGCTTTGGTCCTCTCAGCCATCTCTCCTAGCGAGAAAAAGATTAAGTTCATCACTTGCTGTGAATATATAAAAAGATTAAGTTATCGTGTCTTGACAAAAAAAGAGTTTTTTCTTTGTTCTAGATAGAAACTAAATAGATAATTATTCATAAAGTTCTTTCCCCAATTGGAAAGCTAAAATACTTGTTATCAAAGCCAAAACAAGGGCTAGCAACAATTGACCTTCTGATATCATTTGTCCCCCCCTTTTTTTTATTTCGTTTTTCCTTTACATTTTATTATTCTTATTATTTCATTGTAACAATGAATTTTGCAGAAGGCTATAAAAAAAGGAAAACAGGCGGGTAATTCCTCCAAAATAGAATAAAAATTCAATTTAGTTATAGATGACTTTCGTTTATTTGAAGTTTGCACTTGGTGACCCTTAGGTTACTGAAGACCACAAAACCTATAAATAGATAACGAAACAAGCAGAAAGTTGGAATTTCTAGTTATTTTTTTCATTTCAAAAAATCGACTTAACAAAAACAAAAAAAAATGAACCCATATATGGGAGAAACTAACCTTTACTAGTTGGATATCCCCCATGAGCCGAATGAAATGAAATGAAATTTTCGTGTTCGATTCTCAATTAGAAGCATTCGAAATGTGTCATAACCTTTAACCCTCCAAGCTAATTATGCGGGTTCCATTTCCATGAAATGCTACCTGCTATTCTAGAAAACAATGGAATTCAAAATTTTTTTCTAAGTTGATCACGAAAACTCGTGATCAACATAGAAAAAAAAGAGAGAAAGAGCGTCCATCGTCTAATGGATAGGACAGAGGTCTTCTAAACCTTAAATATAGGTTCAAATCCTATTGGACGCATTATTTTTTAATTGAAGAACAAAAAGTTCAATTTGTTCTTTAATAGCTTCTCTTAACATCGTTTCTGCTTCTTCGGTTAATGTCTTAGTTGTACGTATAATTTCTCCGAATTGAGGTTTACTATTTTTTAAATACTCTCGTAATTGATCTAGAAATTTTTTAACAAATTGAATTTCGAATCGATCTAGATATCCATTTGTCCCAATAAAAATAGTAGCTATTTGCTCTTCAACACTTAAAGGGGCTGATTGAGGTTGTTTGAGTAGCTCGCGTAACCGTTGACCTCTTGCTAATTGATCTTGAGTACCTTTATCAAGATCAGAAGCGAATTGGGCAAAGGCTTCTAACTCTGCAAATTGAGCTAACTCTAATTTCAATTTTCCGGCTACTTGCTTCATTGCTTTTATCTGAGCCGCGGATCCGACTCTAGATACAGAAAGACCTACATTAATGGCAGGGCGTATCCCTGCATTGAAGAGATCGGCAGACAAAAAAATTTGTCCATCAGTAATAGAAATTACATTAGTAGGAATATACGCTGAAACGTCTCCAGCTTGTGTTTCTACTATAGGTAGAGCAGTAAGACTTCCTTCACCCAACTGATAATTTAATTTAGCTGCTCGTTCAAGTAAGCGCGAATGTAAAAAGAAAACATCTCCAGGGTAAGCTTCCCGGCCAGGTGGTCTTCTTAATAGAAGAGACATTTGTCGATAAGCTTGTGCTTGTTTAGATAAATCATCATAAATTATTAAAGTATGTTGCTTTTTATACATGAAATATTCAGCTAAAGCTGCTCCTGTATAAGGAGCAAGATATTGTAGTGTAGCAGGCGAATCTGCAGGTTCGGATACAACAATAGTATATTCTATTGAGCTACGTTCTCGTAATGTTTTAACTACTTGAGCTACAGAAGAAGCTTTTTGACCAATTGCTACATAGACACATATAACATTTTGTCCTTTTTGGTTAAGAATAGTATCTGTAGCTACGGCTGTCTTACCAGTCTGTCTGTCGCCAATAATTAATTCTCGTTGACCTCGTCCTATAGGAATCATAGAATCAATAGCAATAAGTCCTGTTTGAAGAGGTTCATAGACGGACCGGCGCGAAATAATACCCGGAGCAGGAGATTCAATCAGTCGGACTTCCGAAGCAGAAATTGGACCTCTGCCGTCAATAGGTTGGGCTAAAGCGTCTACAATACGACCTAAAAAAGCATCACTTACTGGTATCTGCGCAATTTTACCTGTTGCTTTCACGGAACTTCCTTCTTTAATTGTCAAACCATCCCCCATTAAAACAACTCCAACATTATTAGTCTCTAAATTTAGAGCAATACCGATTGTACCATCTTCAAATTCGACCAATTCCCCTGCCATTACTTCACAAAGACCATGAATACGAGCAATACCGTCTCCTACTTGAAGTACAATGCCCATATTAATCACTTGGACTTCGTTATTATATTGCTCGATTTGGTCACGTATAAGACTACTAATTTCGTCAGGCCGAATAGTTATCATGACTCCTCCTAATATATCTGTTTTGAAAAAAAGGAAAACCTATCTAGTCAAAAATTCTTTTCATGTCTTTAAGCTGATCAATATTATAGTCGATAATATATAAATGCAATTCGTTATTCAAGCAGTTAGTTAAAGTTATTAAAGCGTTTCGTAAAGCTTGACAAGAAACTTGTTGTCTTACCTGATCAATTACTATTTGTTGTTCAAAGCAAACAGTTTCATTTTTAGAATCTTCCAGTTGTTTTAAATTTGCTGAAGCAGCTTTAATGAGATTTTCTTTTTCTTCTTCAATTTGTAGGTATCCGTTTTTTCGAATTTCATTTACTCTTTTTTCAACATCTCGTAACCGAGCTCGAGCCTTCTCAAGTTGATCGGCAGCTCCGTTACATAAATCTTCTGAATTTTGAATAGTTTGACAAATCTTGAGTTTACGATTATCTAATAGATTACTTAATGAAAGTAGATCATCTCTTCTTTAATCCCCGAAATTTGAATAAATAATCTCTTCCCAAACCGAACATGAAATTTTCATTTCATTCGGCTCTCTTGCTCAGTTTCCGGTACCAAGCCTGCCTTTCTGCTTAAGAGGTATGAAACATCTTTTAACTATGAAGACTCTTTTGTCAAGGGGGAATTTTTTTTTCTTTTTGTTTGACAAAGTTGTTTTTTTCCTTTGAATAATATCTCTTTTGTGTAGGTTGTTAGTTCAACTTCACATAAATTGGGAGATCCCGATTCTTTTACTGTTTCCAGAGATATGAATATTATCTATCTAGTGGAATAATCTCCAACTATGTCCTTTAACACAACACTAGACACAGTGGTGGAAAGAATACACCCTGTTCTATTCAATTTGGACTTTAAGCAGTTCTGCTTTAACCATTCAACGAACATTCTCCGTACTCATTAATTACGAAATGCGGTAGTACTTCTCTAGTCCCCGTATAGAAGTAATTCGTTGAGATTATGCACTTTTGTATCTTATTGAAAGCGCAGCTGGTTCATCTCAGCTATATTATTCAAAACTACAACTCGCACACACTCCCTTTCCAAAAAATATGAGTATGCCAAACACTACACTTAAATTGATTATATTTGTTTCCAAAATATTAGTATTTAATCCAAAGCCTTCAGCTAAGGGCCAATAGCTTAAATAAACGAAAGAATCAATTACTTTTTTCATATGGTCTCCCCTTATAGATAAAAATTTTGCAAAATCAAAAATTCCGTCATTCCAACACCTTTTGTACTTAGTTTTATTAATTTAGAAAAGTTTATAAATAAACAGCTCAATTTTTGGTATTTATGATCTCATTACTTATTCAGAGAGTAACAGTAGAAAACTTTTGTTTCGAGGCAGCCCCTCCAGGACAAGTAATTCCGTAGAGGGGAGATTGAATTCTCAAACAAAAGGATTAGCAAATAGCAGTGCTAAAGCAACAACTAACCCATAAATAGTTAAAGCTTCCATAAATGCTAAACTTAACAATAATGTACCTCGTATTTTACCTTCTGCTTCAGGTTGTCTCGCAATACCCTCTAGAGCTTGACCGGCAGCAGTCCCTTGGCCAACACCCGGCCCAATAGAAGCAAGTCCGACGGCTAACCCAGCAGCAATAACAGAAGCGGCAGAAATAATAGGATTCATAATAATCTCCTTTTACTTAAAAAAATGTATTGAATAGTTGATAATACTAAAAACCTAGTTAGTATACTTTTTTTCAGCTTAGTCCATTGAATATTTTATTAAGATTGGATTCCTATAAATGATTTAATCATGATTTTCTAAGGATTCACCTATATAAGCTGCAGCGAGAGTCGCAAAAATGAGAGCCTGAATTCCGCTTGTGAATAATCCTAGAAACATTACAGGTATAGGAACAACTAAAGGAACTAGAGAAACAAGAACGGCGACTACTAATTCATCTGCCAAAATATTTCCAAAAAGTCGAAAACTAAGTGATAAAGGCTTGGTAAAATCTTCTAAGATATTAATTGGTAACAATATTGGAGTTGGTTGAATATATTTACCAAAAAAACTTAATCCTTTTTTTGAAAGACCCGCATAGAAATAGGCTACTGACGTAAGTAAAGCTAAAGCAACTGTAGTATTAATGTCATTTGTAGGTGCAGCCAATTCGCCGTGCGGTATTTGAAAAATACCCCAAGGAACAAGAGCACCGGACCAGTTAGAAACAAAGATAAAAAAAAATAAGCTTCCAATAAAAGGAAGCCAAGAAACATAATGTTCCTCGCCAATTTGAGTTCTGGTCAAATCCCGAAGAAATTCAAGAATGTATTCAGCAAAATTTTGTTTTCCGGTTGGAATAGTTTGCGGATCTCGAATAGTTATAATAGCGAAACCTAGTAAAATAGCAATAACAAACCAAGAAGTTATAAGTACTTGTCCATGAGCTTGAAACCCGCCTATTTGCCAATACAAGTGTTGGCCTACCTCTACACCAGAAATTTCTCCAAAATGATTGAAATTATTTAGTATACTAATACTATTTTGCAATATGTTCATATTATCCTTTTTCAAAAAAATCACTTATTTTTTTCTGAAGGAATGATTTCTGAATTTTCACTAAAAAAAAAAAAATGAAGAGCGAGCTTTGCGCTTACTTCGAAAAATGATTTGACTAATTATTATAACCAGAAGAAACAGCTGACATTAATTTGTTCAGAATTAATCCAACGGATCCACGGGCATCATCATTGGCTGGAATTGGAATATCTACGAAATCTGGATCACAATTAGTATCAACTAAACTAATTGTGGGAATGCCCAGCGCTCTGCATTCTCTAACAGCAGTAGATTCCTTTTGTTGATCAACGATTATTACAATATCAGGTAACTTTTTCATATAGAAAATTCCTTCTAAATACTGTTGTAGAAGTTCTAATTGCTTTTCAATAAGTGCAATTTCTTTTTTCGTACGTCTTCGATGGAACAGCCCCGACTTATATTTTTGTTTCAAATTTCTAAACCTCTCAAGTTTTTCTTTTGTGGTAGACCAATTCGTTAACAAGCCACCCTGCCATTTGTAGTTGATATAATGACATCCAGTTTTTTTGGCAGTTGATGCTATTAAATCAGCTGCATACCCTTTCGTGCCAACTAGAAGGAATTCCTTTCGTTTTCTCGCGGCATCCATTATAAGATCGCAAGCTTCAGATAAAAAAAGAATTGTTCGAACTAGATTGATAATATGTAAATTTCCACGTTCAGTCAAAATATAACAACGCATTTTCGGATTCAACTCATTTTTTTGATGTCCGAGATGAACTGCTACTTTTATCATATCTTTGAAAACATTCTTTTTAGAAACACGCCTTTTTTTTTTGAAAACGTTTGTCATGTTTTGCTTTTCTCTTCTCTAAAAGAATTTCCATTCCTACGGAATCTATGACTTTTCTAAATTTTTAGTTTTCTATTCTTTTTTTAGAATAGAAAAAAAAAAAAAACGAAGATTTTTTTGTTTAGTTTCGCTTTTTGAAACCTTTTGATTTTTTTTTTTTCCATTTTCCAGTACCGGCGGGTATTTTACTACTGAGAATCAAATTTTCCTTCAGTCCTTTCAACCAATCAATCCGACCTTGAAAAGCAGCTTTAGCTAAAACTCGAGTAGTTTCCTGAAAACTGGCCTCCGATATAAAACTTGTAGTTTCAAAAGATGATTTTGTTATCCCCAAAATTTTTGTTTGATAGTGGATTACCTCGTCGAAAGCCCGATCTAGTTTTTGTGCTCGCGAAAAAAAAACGAGCTCTCCTGGTAAAAAAACATTCAGCATTACGTCCTTAGACACAAGTACTCTTGAGGTCATTTGCTGTATAATAAGCTCTAAGTGTTTCTCACATATATGTACTCCTTGAGATTGATAAACTTTTTGTATTTGATTGACTAAATGAATTTGACCTTGCGTCAAAGTTATTTTAGTACTTATGACTAAACCCCAAAAACTTCCAAGAGTTATTGTCATATCTTGGTTCCATTTTCGAAAGCTATTTTCTAAACTTTGTACTACAGGATTTTTTGAATGTGCCTCTAAAAATTGTTCCACTTTTGGAAGACCTCGTGTTATATCACTAGATTGAAATCTTTCATACAAATAGGTTATTAACGAATTTCCTTGGTTAATCATTTCTGCGTAATTACCATGAATAGTAGATTTTGGAGTAGCCAAGTAGGGTTTAGCTAATCGCACTATTAAAGATTTTTCACGAATAACGATAATTTGTCCCGATTCTGAAAATGATTCATTTCTTGATATAGCAAATTTTTGCCAAAGCAATTGGCCAAGATTTTTTATTGGAAATTTTTGCTCACAGTTCTTTTTTGAATTTGAAAAAAAAGTAATTCTTTTTGTTGGAGATTCCCAAAATTTGCTATTTTCGTCCATAATATAACATTTAGGGGCTTCGAAAACTTTTAAATAGTTGTAAAGACTCTTAAACAATCTTTTCTTACAATTTAGAAAAACTTTATGAATACGATATAAATGCCCTAAAAAACTTACTTCTTCAAATTCGTTTATGATATCTAAAGTTTGTAATAGTTTTATTTGAAAATAATCAGATGTTGCTAGAATAATCCAAGACAAACTTTTATCTTCCTTAGATAATGAACGAAAAGTTGCTGTATACTTTTTGCTGGAAGATAAAAGTTTAGCTTGATGAAAAAATATTACTAAATTTTTTAGATTGTGTTTTTGATTTATCGGAGTCAAACTAAGTTCAATCATGTCGATAATAATCTTCTTTGTTCGTATGGACGTAATACATGTATAAGCCCTAGGTTCCCTAGGTTTTATCGATTTGTTTTCCCAAATCAAAATTAAACAATTCCAAATCAGATGAACATTCGTTTTGAGATTTTTGATTTCATGGAAAAAATTGTTCTCTTTTATATGTAACTTGTTTTCTTCTCTAAAAAGATCTGTACAAAAGCGTACTTTTGATGAATTCTTAGGTTTTTGATAGTCTAGGGTGGTTTGTAGTAATACAAATGATTTTTTCTTGTAAGCCCTTTTTTTTTGAAAATAGTTCCTTTCTAGTTGCAATTCTTTAAAAATATTTTTTTGTTTGCGTCTAAATATGTGTAAAGATTTTTTGATCTTTCTATAGCTATAAAAATAGATGTTTATGGATAATATTTTCGCAAAAATAGTTGGTTTTTTTTTGTGAAATTGGACTAGTCCAAAAACTTGTTTTTTTTTATTACCGATTTTTTGTGTGTCTACTCGACAAAAAATATGATCAAGCAAGAAAAATTTGTTAGACGAATAAATACATTCTAGAAATTCTGAGTTCACAATCTTATATTGAGAATTGTTCCATATATAGAAACTTGTATTTCTATTCAAAAGACCATTTCGGGAAATTTTTAGAATACAATTAGGAAAAAGTAGTCTATGTTCCTTTTTTTGTCTTTTTGAAACAGTAAGCAATGGAACCAGAATGCGATTTTTTTGTTTCTTTCCTTTAATATTGCAATCAAAATTATCCAAAAATTTTGGAATAGAGATAAAAAATTTATTTAATTTATTTTGAATGAATTTTTCTTCGGAACGATAAAAGGACAAATATTGTAGTAAATTGTCTACAGAAGAGTCGAAATCATTTTGCTGTTTGGTAATCAGCAAGGGAATAGTTACTTGATCTTGATCTTTAGGAAACGGAAAAGCTAGTCTTGGTTTGCATATAGTTCCTGATAATATCCATAAATGACCCGCTTCAAGTGTACAATGAACATTACCTTGGACATTTTTTGGTTCATGCCATAGAAGAGTACTCCAGTGCATTTCTCCGTTTAATTCTGAATATATATATTTAATAACTTTTTCCTTTAAAAAAGAAATTTTAGTATGAATTTCAGCAATAAGTTGTTCCGATTCTACATTTTGGTAATTTTGAACAAAAATCCAACTTTTTGTTGGAATAATCGAATAATCCAACTTATCACCACTATCCTTTATAATTAAAAATAAACTTTTAGAACAAATATAAGCAGGATGCCCATAATATGTACGAATAGGATAAACTAACTTTGGATTGAATTGAATCCTTCCGTTGAAAGGCGCTCGTATAGTTCCTGCGATATTACCTGTAAAAACTCCTCCGGTATGAAAAGTCCTTAATGTTAATTGAGTTCCCGGTTCCCCGATAGATTGACCGGCAATAATACCTACTGCTTCTCCCAATTCGATCAAGTTATTGTGACTAAGACTTTGACCATAACATAATTGACAAATCCAAGATAGACTTTTGCAAGTAAAAGGACTTCGTATAGATATTGATTGGACCGAAAGACTGACGAATTGCTTAAAAAGTCCAGCACTAATTTCTTGATTGCGCGTAGCAACACATCTTTTATTTATATATACATGATCTGCTAATACACGCCCCATTATCTTGTTCAAAAAATTGATTTTTCCGATCTTTGTATGGGGACTATAAAAAATACCTTGAGTACTACCACAATCAATTTTACGTACAACTATATGTTGTACGACTTCAACAAGTCTACGTGTAATATAGCCAGCATCCGCTGTTCGTATAGCAGTATCCACAACTCCTTTACGAGCTCCATAGGAGGAAATTATATATTCTGTTAAAGAGAGCCCTTCCTGGAAATTGCCCTGAATGGGTAGATCCACGATTTTTCCTTGGGGATCTGACATTAACCCTCGCATACCTAGTAATTGGTGAACTTGAGATTTATTTCCCCGAGCTCCCGAGAAAGACATCATATAGACTGGATTCAAAGGTTCTATTATATGAAATTTAGGGTGCATTTCTTCTTTCAAAAATTCACTTGTAGTATGCCATCTTTCCATTAATTGACGTAATGTTTCGACTGTATGCAAATTGCCGAGAATATTTTGCTTTTCCGAATAAAAAGCTTGTTGGTCTTCTTCTTTAACAAGCCATCCTTTCGATGGCACTGCTAAAAGATCATCAATTGCTAATGAAAAAGATGCTTCAGTAGCTTGGTGAAACCCCAAAAATTTCAATTGATCCAAAATATGCGATGTACATGTCATTCCCAAGAGATCAATTAATTTTTGAATAAGCTCTTTCATGGCAGTTATATCCATCACTTTATTATAAAAATGAACTTGGTTTTTTTGTTTCATAACAAGAAACCTCCGCAATTATCTAATTCAGCAAAGTATTCCAGTCCTCAAATAAAAGACCTCCTTGATCTCTCTGTACACATAAAAGATAAGAGATTTAGAAAGCGGGCGTCGTTTGAGAGGATTCAAAAAGCTTTGAGGTTGTTTTTATAGCATTTTTGATTTCTCGATTGAAAAGAACACGACCTACGGTCGTTCGAATATATATACAAATAATTTGTTCTATTCGATCGTTTTGAGTCACATAATGTTCATAAATTTGCTGCGATAAGCCCTTAGGGTGATATTGAATTTCAATAGGGACTTCTCGGGCTGTTGGGGTAAGAATACTTCCATTTGCTACTTTCCATTTCAACCATAAAGGGTTGTTTAACTGGACTTGTTTTTTTTGAAATGCTATGAACACATGATTAAAACTTAAGAAATAAGTATTCTTTTTTCTAAAAAAAATGATCTCTTTTGATTGAAATGGGTGATATCTTATTTCGTAAATATCTTGTGGTTTTTCAACAGTTAATATATAAAGTCCAAGAAGCATATCTTGTGTTGGTATTGTAATAGGACTTCCATGACTTGTAGATAAAATATTTGTATAAGAAAACATAAGTAAACGGGCTTCTACAATAGCTTCTGGAGATAAAGGTACATGAACAGCCATTTGGTCTCCGTCAAAGTCTGCATTAAATCCCGTACAAACTAATGGATGTAAACGAATGGCATGCTCTTTTACTAGAATTGGTTGAAACGCTAATATTCCAAATTTGTGGAGAGTAGGTGCTCGATTTAACAATACAGGGTGCCCCAGCATTACTTTTTTAAGTATTTTCCAAACAATGTTTTTCCGTTTTTGAATCAAATTTTTAGCAGCTCTCAGATTGGAAGCAAAACCTCGTCCAATAAGACTACGAATTAAAAAAGGTTGAAAAAGCTTGATTGCCATTTCTCGAGGTAACCCACATTGATGCAATGCCAGAGAAGGACCCACTATAATAACGGATCGACCTGAATAATCTACTCGTTTTCCAAGTAAATTTGTACGAAATCTTCCTTCTTTACCCGCAATCACATCCGAAAATGACTTATATGGTCTATTATGAAAATTTCTCGGTTGTCCGACGGTTCTATCATTGTCTAGAAGTGCATCTACGGCTTCTTGGAGTAATCGTTTTTGAAGAGTCAAGAAATCTCCTGTTGAATAAAAGGGACCGCCTTGCATTTCGAAACTAGTTTGAAGATTCTTATTCCGAATAAGAACTTTTTGATAAAGTTTATTCAAATCTGACTCCACAACCATTTGTTGACCCAAAGCAAAAATAGGTCTTAATTCGGGGGGAAGAATTGGTAATAAACATAGAACCATCCATTCTGGTTGGATTTTTGCTTGGATCAAATATTTAGCAAATTTTATGCGTCTGCTCAAAAAATGGTTTCTTTGTTGTATCTTCTTTTTACCTCTTTGAATTTTGTAATTTTTTAAGAGCTTTTTCCATTCAATATATGACTGATCCAGAAGAATACGAAGATCCAAACCAGTTAATTGTTTCTGTATAGCATTTCCACCAATAGCTATTTCTCTTTCTTGAAATTCGACAAAATTCCAACCAGAAATATAAGGAACAATAAAATCCATCCACGATGGAATGTCTTCATGTTGTAATAGACCCCGGAATCGTGATATAGTAGGTCTATTAGTTGTGGGCCTAGCAAGAAAAATATTTGGATAGATTATCTATCTCCCTCTAGAATCGGACGTGAAAGTTATCTTTTCATACGACTCAAGTCACTCTAAAAAGTTTTGGTAAAAAACTTCTCTTTAGCTTGGATAAGCAAAAGAAAACTATCCAAAAAAGTACCCATTGCTCACGTTCTAAAATTAGCAAAATTTAAAAATAGAATTATTGAGTAGTCTTTTCCCAATAGTTTTTTTTCGAAAAAAAAATTTTTTAGACTTGGGGTTTACTTGTCTGTTGTTCGTTTTTTTTTTTTTTTGAACTTAATCTTTTAGGTCTCTGTCCCACTTCGATGGTTAGAATACTTATGAAAAGTTATATGCAACGATTATATTTCTATAACCATAGCTAGCGTCTATTTTAGAGAGGAAACTGATTCAACTTAAAGAGACTAATCCCTAAAAAAAAGATTTTACCGAAGCCAAAAAGCAGATAAAACCTTGGACTAATTTCTATTTCTCACTATTTTCTAAGCTTCATGGTATTCATTCTGAGGAAGACATGTCAGAATTGAGAGCATTCTAATGATAGCTAGAATGACAGTTTGGTCTGTATAGTCGGAACTTAGGATCAAGTCACACGTTGCAGTATACTAGGTCTTTTATTTCGGAATTTTTTTTCCCAATTAACATCGCGATATAACTAGGGATGCGTTTGAAATACCAGATATGAGTTACTGGACATACTAATTGAATGTACCCCATTCGGTATCTTCGAACTCGAGAGTCTACAAGCTCAACTCCACAATGTTCACAAATGGAAGTTTTTTTCTTTTTCCGATCTCCAAAGGGGAAGCCTTTCTTTTCTTCTCCAGGCTTTTTTTCACAAGCACAAACTCCATTTTTCACGGGTCCAAAAATCCGTTCACAAAATAATCCGTTTCTTTTTGGTTTATTTGTTACTAAGTCGATAGTCCTTGGATTGAGTACTTGTCCAACCTTTTCTCCATTGGGTAAAGTTTTTTCACACCAAGCACGAATCTGTTCAGGCGAAACTAATGTAATTCTCAGTTTTTGATGTTTTTTCTTTGAGTCAATCATAAGCAATTTGATTGAAATTGAATTTATTTTCTATCTGAAAGTTTTTTTCTGATATAATAGTATGATTCAATTCTAAAGCTAAAGATCGTAATTCTCGAATAAGCACGCGAAAGGACTCCGTAGCAGTTTCAGCTTTAGGTACTGAATGCCCATCTAATATGGATCTAAGTATTTTAGTACGAGTTTTTAGATGGTCAGATTTGACAGTAAGCATCTCTTGTAAAATAGAAGCAACACCAAAACTTTCTAAAGCCCAAACTTCCATTTCTCCAAGTCGTTGACCTCCTCCTTTTGATTTTCCTTGTACAGGTTGTTGTGTTATCCTTGCATAACTTCCGGTGGAACGGGCGTGCATTTTATCATAAACTTGATGAATTAATTTCATCATATAAGCTTTTCCTACGGTTACAGGTTGTTCCAAAATTTCTCCTGTTTTTCCATCAAAAATCTTGGTTTTTCCAAGATGTTCCAGTTCGAAAACCCATGGATTCACTGTTTGTTCACTAGCTTTGTGAAGTTCATTAAAAACTAATTTTCTAGAAGCTTCTTGCTCATATCTTTCGTCAAAGGGTGGTATTCTATACTGTTTGTTCATTAAGGTTCCTGCTAAACCAAGTAAACACTCAAAAATTTGTCCTACATTCATCCGAGAAGGTACTCCCAAAGGGTTTAATATCATATCTACAGGTTTCCCGTTTTGTAAAAACGGCATTTCTTGCCTAGACAAAACTTTGGAAATAATTCCTTTATTACCGTGCCTTCCGGCGACTTTGTCGCCTACTTGTATTTTACGTTTTTGTAAAATATATACATGCACTTTTTCTGAATCATTCTCCCCAGGGTCAGTTTGATCATTTTTTTCAAAATCATCTTCTATATCATCATCTTCGTGATGGCTTTTTCTTAAATTATCTTGCCATAATGTTTGAAGTTTGATCCAATTTACATCAATAACTCGACCTTTGCCATTTGCTTTTAGACAAGTTTCTTTTGTCCGAGGAGTACAAAAAAGATCTTGTAATAATCTTAGTTCTGGAAAACGCAAGACTTCCTGGGAGGAACGAGGTTTTAATTTGCCCACTAAAACATCACCCGGTTGTATCCAAGAACCTACCCTAACAATACCATTTTCATCCAAATGACGAAGTGAGTAAGCTTCGATTTGAGGTATTTCTTTTGTTAAAATCTCACACTCTGCCATATAAATCATAGTTTCATACCTTGTAATATGAAAAGAAGTAAAAATTTCTTCATAGATAAGACGTTCATTGATAAGGATTGCGTCTTCAAAATTGTATCCTTGCCACGGCATATACGCTACTAATATATTTTTTCCTAAGCAGAGCTCCCCTCCTATTGTGGTCGAACCATCTGCCATAAATTGCCCTCTTTTCACATAGTTACCCTGATTTACTTGAGGTTTTTGATGAATCAAAATATTGCTATTAGAGCGTTGATATATCTCTAAAATTGTTTCTATTGTTTTTCTGTTCAGGGATGACACAATAGTCTTCGAATCAAAATATTCGATTCTTCCTTCTTGAATACTTGTTGCTAAAATTCTTGAATCGAGTGCTACTTGGCCTTCTAGGCCAGTTCCAACAATGCATTTTTCTGGTTGAAGTAATGGGACAGCTTGACGCTGCATATTTGAACCCATTAAAGCGCGAGTCGCATCATTGTGTTCTAGAAAAGGAATCAGAGAAACTCCAATGGAAAAATATTGTAAAGGCAAAATACTTCTGAAATGGATTTGTTCCCATGCAACAGATAGAAAATCTTGGCGATATTGAGTTGGAGTATTTTTCTTTTCTGGAAGTTTATGATCTACCGCCAACAAATTTTCTAAAGCTATTCGGTAATTTTTATCTTCATTTGGCAATAGATAAGAAACCATATGGTCTTCATTGGATTTTTTCGTTACATTATAGAATGGACTTTTTAAAAAACCAAAATCATCAACGTTTACGGAATTTGCAAGTGAGGCGATAAGCCCGGCATTCTGCCCTTCAGGAGTATTAATTGGACAAAAACGTCCATAATAACTAGGATGAATATCTCGTGCGCGAAAACTAGCAGTTCGCTCCGTTAAACCTCCAGGGCCTAAAAAGCTAACTTTTCTTCCATGAAGTATTTCTGCTAACGGATTCGTTTGCTCTAAAAATTGTGATAGGGGGTGTAACCCAAAAAAATGTTTCAAAGTTCTTGTTAATTGGGTGGAAATAAATGGAAACTCTGGGAACATTATTTGTTTATTCTGGGTATTTTCAAGTATTTCTATTGTTTGCATATTTTTTTGAATTAAAACTTTCACACGATTTAGAGCTAATCCAACTTCTTTTTTTAAGAAATCTGACACGGAACAGAAATGTCGATTTTGAAGGTGATCGATATTATCGATCGTACCCAAACCATAACTTACTTTAATCAGATAATCTACAATAGCTAATACATCTTGCGGTAATAAAAAAATTTCGTTATCAGGTATATCGAGGTTTAACTTTTGATTTAGATTTCGTCTACCAATTCTTCCTAATTCACATCTTTTTGAAATAAAGTTAGTCAATTTCTTATATAGAAACTCTGAAAAAGCAAAATCACTACTATCGCATTTCATGGATTCGAGTTCTTCATAAAAGGTAAGAATGGGACCCCCCTTTCGTGAAAGTTTTTGTTTCATTTTTTCGTTCCAAATTAATTCCCAACCTTCAAATCCTGTTAGATTATAAGTATTATAAAGAACCTCTTCAATTTTTAGACCCATAGTGAATAAGAAAACTAAAATAGAAACTTTTTTCTTTCTGCTTATACGAACCCATAGTTTTTTTTTGATATCAATTTCGAATTTCAACCTTTCTCCACAATCAGAGATTAGAGTGCCAGTATATATATTTCCAGCTTTTTTTTGTTCTAAACTATAGTAGATACCGGGACTTCTTATTATTTGATTAACTACGACCCTATAATTTCCATTTATTACAAATGTTCCATGATCATTCATCAAAGGAATATCTCCGAGATATATCATTCTTTTCCTTTTCATTTGTTTCCAATAAATAAAAATTCCTGGTACATAAAATTTTGAAGAAAATGTAAAACGTTGATATACCGCATTCCTTTCTGTTGTTGGGGGTTCCATGATTTTATAATTTTTACCAAAAAAAAATTTGACTTCTTTTTCAGTATTAGAAATTTGTGGAAAATCAACTAGTTTTTCAAATATATCCTTTTCAATGAAACGGAAAAACCCTTTCATTTGTATTTGACTAAAATCGGGAATTGTAAACATAAACATTTTCTTTTTTTTTTAATTCTTTTCTTTTATATAGAACTCATATAGAGAAAAACTGTTTTTTTTTTATGGATTTGGCACTTAGAAAAAAGAGGTTTTATTTTGACTTGCATTGGTTTTTGTTTTAGACTATAGTAAACACACAAAATCAAGAATGAAACAAACATTATTTTACTAAAAATTGATGGGTTTGGCGGCATAGCCAAGTGGTAAGGCAGAGGACTGCAAATCCCTGATCCCCCAGTTCAAATCTGGGTGTCGCCTACTTTTTTGTGGTCAAGAAACTTTTTTAACTATTATTTAATTGAAATCTCCGATCTTTTCTACTTTGCACAATTGTTATTAATTTTCTTATCATTAGTAATAAAAAAGGAAATTTTTTATATGGATATAACCGGTATTGCTTGGGCTGCTTTAATGGTAGTGTTTACCTTTTCGCTTTCACTTGTAGTATGGGGAAGAAGTGGACTCTAAAAAAGAATCTAATGCTTTTTAATACGGGGTATATTAGTAGTCGTATCAATCTTTTTTTTGATACGACTACTAAAATTTATAAACGAATTTGTAATCAATCAATTGTTTTCGCTGATTGTTTTTACATAAATGATGATTAGAAAAGCAGTAGGAATCGAAATAAAAAGTGCAACAGCAATAAGTGCTAGAATATTGACTTCCATAATCTAATTTTTTAGAATTGTTTTGAATTGAACTTTTTTGAAATCTGTAATTGTTTGAGAATGGACTTAATGGATTAATCCAACTATTTCTTCTTTTTTTTTATTTGCTTGTCAGAATGACATATTATATCGTAAAGTAGTTCTATATGCCCATAAGATTTTTGAAGATATAATCGTTTTGAAGATATTATGAATTTAGAAGAAAGGGCCTAACGTTTCAAAAGTAAAAAAAAAATTGCTGCTACCTTGTCATGAAACAAGATATAGGCCGGATAAGGTCTAACATATTATTCTAACAAAAGAAAAATTTGTGAAATGGAAGGAAAAGGAATGCTTTTTATGTCCCGTTATTTAGGACCTCGGTTCAAAATCATACGCCGTCTTAAAACATTACCAGGACTTACGAGTAAAAGACCTAAATATAAAAAACGTGTTCACCGATCTTCTCGACCCTGGTGGAAAAAATCTCAATATCTCGTTTGTTTACAAGAAAAACAAAAAATTCGTTTTCATTATGGCTTAACAGAACGACAATTACGGCAATATGTTCATATTGCTAAAAATGCTCAGGGGTCAACAGGCCAGGTCTTACTTCAATTACTTGAAATGCGTTTAGATAATATTCTTTTTCGATTAGGTATAGCTCGTACTATTCCTGGAGCCAGGCAACTAGTTAATCATAGACATATTTTAGTCAATCATCATATAGTGGATATACCAAGTTATCGTTGTAAACCCCAAGATATTATAACTTTAAAAGGAAAAGATCCAGAAAGACTGAGAATTCGAATGAAAAAAAGTTGGGGTCAACTTTGGAAAAATAGAAATAGAGTACCACATTATCTGACCTTCAATTTGTCACAAAATAAAGGAATAGTTAACAAAATTATAGATACAAAAGATCTTCAATTAAAAATTAAAGAAATGCTAGTTATAGAATATTATTCTCGGCGGATTTAATCCAAAAAATGGGGTTTCGATCTTTTCTTTTCCAAAAGAGAAAAAACGGGAAATGCGGAAAGAGAGGGATTTGAACCCTCGGTAGACATAAGTCTATATAGCATTTCCAATGCTACGTCTTGAACCACTCGACCATCTTTCCTCGGGTAATCTCCTCCCCATAAAAACTTATGGAATTGGAATTTCCTATTCTATTATTTTTGTAGTAAGCATTTCTATGTGATGAAACTCATTCCAAAAGGAACTGAAGCAAAAAAAAAAAACAATTTGATCACTATGCCCAGATCTCAAAAAAATGAGAATTTTATAGATAAAACGTTCACAATATTAGCAGATATTATATTAAAAATAATTCCAACGGTTTTAACAGAAAAACAAGCCTTTGCTTACTACAGAGATGGTGTGATTTGATTTTTTGGCCTTTTTTTTTTTTTCGAATAAACCTTCGATGTAAGGTCAAAAAACTTATGTTTAGTGAAGGTGAGTCTTTGAAAAAGAGCAACTCCTTCTGTCCTGTATCCCGGATTAATGCGTCTTTGGATCTACATAGTAGAATATTAAGCAAAAGGATACGTATTGTATATACTGTATAATATAAATAAATGCATAAAGGAAAGACATTACATATAGGAATCGACCAATGAAAAGCTTCGTTAGATTTGATTTCACTTACTATTTTTTTTTGTAGCCCTTAATGAGGGTTAATTCGAATGGTTGAGACAATCCAAAACCATCTTGTTTGTATTTCGGATACTAAAAGAACCATCGAATTTTGTTGAAGTGATTAAACCCTGTTTAAAAGTGCAAAGCAGTAAGAACAAACAAAGAGTAGAAGGTGTTGAAAAGACTCTTTCTGAAAAGGATGGCTAGATTTTGATTCAAAACATACTAGTCCCTTCTAATTTTTAGATGTTGCTTATTCTTCTTTTTTTTTTTTTTATGTAAAAGAAAGGAGGAGCCGTATGAGATGAGAATCTCAAGTACGGTTTTGAACCGGAGATTATTCAAAAAAAGTTGAATCAATAAGAACGACCGTAACGAATGTCAGCACAATCAGAAGGAGAATATGCAGAAGCTCTTCAAAATTATTATGAAGCAATGCGATTGGAAGTTGATCCTTATGACCGAAGTTATATATTATATAATATAGGACTTGTACATACTAGTAATGGGGAGCACGCCAAGGCTTTGGAATATTATTTCCAGGCATTAGAACGAAATCCAACGTTACCACAAGCCTTTAATAATACAGCTTTGATCTGTCATTACGTGCGTCTATCTGTAGGATAGAATTAAGTTAGTTAAAAACAAACCAAAAGGCTTTCTACATATTGCCACTACTCTTAAATAACAACAGTTGGGCTGTATCAGCTGTAGCAAAAAAAAAAAAAAAAACAAAAGGGTCCCCTACCCGGGTAGGATGCTAAAAAAGCTTATATTTGTTTCTATGGAGAAAGTAATTGAAACTATAAGGGGAAAAAGCACCATAAAGATCAATTTTGAATTTTTGGAGTTGATACAATTAGATCTGCTCATAAAGGGATTTACTTATGTAATAAAGTTTATTCTTTTTCTTTCATAAGTATTGCGCAGTGGTGTAGTATTAGGTCCTAAAGACGGCAAGTAAGTACTTTTCTAAGAAAGTACTTTTTTCAAATTCTATACGGGGATAGGTACCCCTCCCTCTCTCACACAAAGACTTTTTTTTGGAATTCACAAGGTGGTAGGAGAAAAGAGAAAACTAAAAATTTAGTAAAGTTTGAAACTCAGTTTAGTAACTTCTGGTCCTGCGATTAGTTTGAATAGATTTCCCCACTTTCGAGTGTTTTTTTTTTTTTTTCGTTAAAGGACTCAAGAGTTGATTGAGCCGTATGAGGAAGGAAACTCTCAAGTACGGTTCTAAGGAAAGGAAAATAATAACCTATTCTGACCGAGGAGAACAGGCTATTAACCAGGGAGATCCTGAAGCAGCAGAGGTTTGGTTTGATCAAGCTGCAGAATATTGGAAACAAGCTATACTATTAGCTCCAGCTAATTACATCGAAGCACAAAATTGGTTAAAAATTACAGGACGTTTTGATTGAATATTTTCAGAAAAGGAAAATCGATATTAAAGGAAAGTAAATGTATATGTTATCAATGGGATCTAGACTGTAAAGGGTAGGGGTTGGACCAATTATGTCCACCCCAGGCTTTGTAGAAACTATTTGATAGAATAGACTATATAATTCAAAAATTCAAAAGGCTTTTTTGAATCTGAATAGTCCATTAAGCGCCCCTTTCAATGTGTCATAATAAAAAACGAACACCCGCCCTAGTTCCATTTTCTTTTTCAAATCGTTCCAGTTCTAAATTCGAAAATAAACAAAGAATTGGTTTGAGATTTATCATTTACTAATTCCAGTTGGCGGGTCTCTTTTTTGTTTCATCCTAACAAAGGAGAACTCTATGATTATGCGTTCACCGGAATCAGAAGTTAAGATTATGGTGGAGAGAGATCCTATCAAAACTTCTTTTGAAAAATGGGCTAACCCCGGACATTTTTCAAGGACATTAGCAAAAGGGGATCCTGAAACTACTACTTGGATTTGGAACTTACATGCGGATGCTCATGATTTTGATAGTCATACCGAAGATTTAGAAGAAATTTCTCGCAAAATTTTTAGTGCTCATTTTGGTCAATTAGCGATCATCTTTATTTGGTTAAGTGGTATGTATTTCCATGGGGCTCGTTTTTCCAATTATGAAGCATGGCTCGCGGATCCCACTCATATAAAACCTAGTGCTCAAGTGGTTTGGCCTATAGTAGGCCAAGAAATATTGAATGGGGACGTAGGTGGAGGTTTTAGAGGAATACAGATAACATCTGGATTCTTCCCAATTTGGAGAGCATCTGGAATAACAAGTGAATTACAACTTTACTGTACTGCAATTGGTGGATTGATCTTTGCAGCATTAATGCTGTTTGCTGGTTGGTTTCATTATCACAAAGCTGCTCCAAAATTATCTTGGTTCCAAGTAGAATCTATGTTAAATCACCATTTAGCAGGGTTATTAGGACTTGGTTCGCTATCTTGGGCAGGGCACCAAGTACACGTATCTTTACCTATTAACCAACTTCTAGATGCTGGAGTGGACCCTAAAGAGATACCACTGCCTCATGAATTTATTTTAAACCGCGACCTTTTAATTCAACTTTATCCTAGTTTTTCTAAAGGCTTGACTCCCTTTTTTACACTAAATTGGTCTGAATATTCCGAAATTTTAACGTTTCGGGGGGGTTTAAACCCAATAACAGGAGGATTATGGTTGACTGATATTGTACACCATCATTTAGCTATTGCCGTTATTTTTCTGATAGCTGGCCATATGTATAAAACCAATTGGGGTATTGGGCATAGTATACAGGAAATTTTAGAAGCTCATAAGGGCCCATTTACAGGAGAGGGGCATAAAGGTCTTTATGAAATATTAACTACCTCATGGCATGCTCAATTAGCTCTTAACTTGGCTATATTAGGGTCTTTGACTATTGTTGTAGCTCATCATATGTATTCTATGCCCCCTTATCCTTATCTAGCCATTGACTATGGTACTCAACTTTCTTTATTCACACATCACATGTGGATTGGCGGGTTTGTCATCATTGGTGCCGCAGCACATGCGGCGATTTTTCTAGTTAGAGATTATGATTCAACTACTTCTTATAATAATTTATTCGATCGAGTTCTTCGACATCGTGATGCAATTATATCGCATCTAAACTGGACATGTATATTCTTAGGCTTTCATAGTTTTGGTCTATATATTCATAATGATACTATGAGTGCATTAGGGCGTCCTCAAGATATGTTTTCGGATACTGCTATACAATTACAACCAATATTTGCTCAATGGTTACAAAATACTCATGTAACAGCACCTAGGTTTACAGCTCCTGCTGCAACAGCAAGTACAAGTTTCACTTGGGGAGGCAATGATTTGGTAACAGTAGGTACTAAAGTAGCTTTGTTACCGATTCCTTTGGGAACTGCAGACTTTTTAGTTCACCACATTCATGCTTTTACAATTCATGTAACTGTATTAATCTTACTCAAAGGTGTTTTATTTGCGCGTAGTTCCCGTTTGATACCCGATAAAGCGAATCTTGGTTTTAGATTTCCTTGTGATGGACCTGGAAGAGGAGGAACCTGTCAAGTATCTGCATGGGATCATGTTTTTTTAGGTTTATTCTGGATGTACAATGCAATTTCTGTTGTTATATTTCATTTTAGTTGGAAAATGCAATCGGACGTTTGGGGTAATATAAGCACTCAGGGAGTAGTAACTCATATCACGGGGGGAAACTTTGCACAAAGTTCCGTTACAATTAATGGGTGGCTTCGTGATTTTCTATGGGCACAAGCTTCTCAAGTAATTCAATCTTATGGTTCTGCGTTATCCGCATATGGCCTTTTCTTTTTGGGTGCTCATTTTGTTTGGGCTTTTAGTTTAATGTTTTTATTTAGCGGTCGGGGGTATTGGCAAGAACTTATAGAATCAATTGTATGGGCCCATAACAAATTGAAAGTTGCTCCTGCTATCCAGCCTAGAGCCTTAAGCATTGTACAAGGGCGTGCTGTAGGAGTGGCTCATTATCTCCTGGGAGGAATTGTCACAACATGGTCGTTCTTCCTAGCAAGAATTATTGCAGTAGAATAATAGCGGATGTAACCATTATGATATCAAGATTTCCGAAGTTCAGTCAAGGTTTGTCCCAAGACCCGACTACTCGTCGTATTTGGTTTGGTATTGCAACTGCACATGACTTTGAGAGTCATGATGATATTACGGAAGAACAATTGTATCAACAAATATTTGCTTCCCATTTTGGTCAATTAGCTATAATCTTTCTATGGACTTCTGGAAATTTGTTCCATGTAGCTTGGCAAGGTAATTTTGAGTTTTGGATAAATGACCCTTTACATGTAAGACCTATTGCTCATGCTATTTGGGATCCTCATTTCGGTCAACCGGCTATAGAAGCTTTTACTCGAGGAAGCGCTCCTGGGCCGGTCAATATTGCTTATTCCGGTCTTTATCAATGGTGGTATACAGTTGGATTACGTACTAATGAAGATCTTTATACTGGAGCTCTTTTTTTAATATTTCTTTCTACTGTTTTTTTAATAGCAGGTAGATTTCATTTACAATCGAAACGGAAACCAAGTATCTCATGGTTCAAAAATGCGGAATCACGTCTTAATCATCATTTGTCAGGGCTTTTTGGAGTAAGTTCTTTAGCTTGGACAGGACATTTAGTTCATGTGGCTATTCCAGAATCAAGGGGGATCCATGTGCGATGGGTTAATTTTTTAAGTGTTTTACCATATCCTCAAGGGTTAGGTCCTCTTTTCTCGGGTCAGTGGAATTTGTATTCTCAAAATCCGGATTCTAATAGTCATTTATTTGGCACTTCGCAAGGGGCCGGAACTGCTATTCTAACTCTTCTTGGTGGATTTCATCCGCAAACTCAAAGTTTATGGTTGACTGATATAGCTCATCATCATTTAGCTATTGCCTTAATCTTTTTTCTCGCTGGTCATATGTATAGAACCAATTTTGGGATTGGACATAGTATAAAAGATATTTTAGAAGCTCATATGCCTCCAGGAGGAAAGTTAGGTCGCGGGCATAAGAGTCTTTATAATACAATCAATAATTCTCTTCATTTTCAGTTAGGTCTTGCTTTAGCCTCTTTAGGGGTAATTACTTCTTTGGTAGCTCAACACATGTATTCTTTACCTGCTTATGCCTTTCTAGCACAAGACTTTACTACCCAAGCTGCGCTATATGCTCATCATCAATACATTGCTGGATTCATCATGACAGGGGCTTTTGCCCATGGGGCTATTTTTTTCATACGGGATTATAATCCGGAACAAAATCAGGATAATGTTTTGGCAAGGATGTTAGATCATAAAGAAGCAATAATTTCTCATCTAAGTTGGGTTAGTTTATTTCTTGGTTTTCATACGTTAGGGTTATATGTGCATAATGATGTTATGCTAGCTTTTGGTACTCCGGAAAAACAAATATTGATTGAACCTATTTTTGCTCAGTGGATACAATCTGCTCACGGTAAATCTTTATATGGATTTGACGTACTCTTAGCTTCAACAAAGGGACCAGCATTTGCTGCTGGAAAAAGTATATGGTTGCCGGGTTGGTTAAACGCTATTAATGATAAAAATAATTCACTATTCTTACCAATTGGTCCCGGCGATTTTTTGGTTCACCATGCTATTGCTTTAGGTTTGCATACAACTACATTAATTTTAGTAAAAGGTGCTTTAGATGCACGAGGTTCTAAACTAATGCCCGATAAAAGAGATTTTGGTTATAGTTTTCCTTGTGATGGTCCAGGACGAGGTGGTACCTGTGATATTTCAGCGTGGGATGCTTTTTATTTAGCAGTTTTCTGGATGTTGAATACTATTGGATGGGTTACTTTCTATTGGCATTGGAAGCATCTAACTTTATGGCAGGGGAATGTAGCACAATTTAATGAATCTTCTACTTATTTAATGGGATGGTTAAGAGATTATCTTTGGTTAAATTCTTCCCAACTTATTAATGGATACAACCCTGTTGGTATGAACAGTTTATCTGTCTGGGCGTGGATGTTCTTATTTGGGCATCTTGTTTGGGCTACTGGATTTATGTTTCTGATCTCTTGGCGTGGATATTGGCAGGAGCTTATTGAAACTCTTGCATGGGCTCATGAAAAAACGCCTTTAGCAAACCTAGTTCGATGGAAAGATAAACCTGTAGCTCTTTCTATTGTCCAAGCACGATTAGTTGGATTGTCTCACTTTTCTGTAGGGTATATATTTACTTATGCAGCCTTTTTAATTGCTTCAACTTCAGGTAAATTTGGTTAATTAACGAAACAACTCCTAAACAAAAAAAATTCAATTGAATGAAAATGAGTAATCACCCTTATCTTTAGAATCTGATCGATCTTTTATTTTTTTTATAGTTAGAAACTATGGCAAAAAAAAGTCTTATTGAAAGAGAAAAAAAACGTCAACGGTTAGAACAGAAATATCGTGCAATTCGCGAGTCTTTAAAGAAAAAGGAAGTCTTTTTTTTCTCACAGGAAAAAATTATTTGTAAAATCCAATCTTTACCACGTAATAGTGCACCAACACGTCTTCATCGTCGTTGTTTTTTGACTGGAAGGCCGAGAGGGTTTTATCGAGACTTTGGATTTTGTGGACATGTATTTCGTAAAATGGCTCATGCTTGTTTATTACCTGGTATAATCAAATCAAGTTGGTAGGTATAGTATAAAAAAGCGTCGAAGATACTTCGACGCTTTTTTCTTTTCTAGGAGGTTTTTCTTTTATGGAAGGTAGACAATAGCGCGGAGTAGAGTAGCCTGGTAGCTCGCAAGGCTCATAACCTTGAGGTCACGGGTTCAAATCCCGTCTCCGCCAAGATGGTTATTTTTTGGGCGGATAGCGGGAATCGAACCCGCGTCTTCTCCTTGGCAAAGAGAAATTTTACCATTCAACCATATCCGCAAGGTATTAAGGAAACAAGACATATTATGTCTTATTAATATGTCTTATTCTTATATTCTTATTAATATGTTTTCTATATTGTTATTTTATATTACTATTTTTCAATCCGTTCAATTATTTTTTGCTTTTTACTTATTAAGTTTGTGAGTTATATAAAAGAATTTAGGACGCCTACAGAAATAACTAATCCAATCCATAATGAGACAGCAGAAAATAGAATATTTTTATTACCTGACCAACCTTCTGGGAAAGCGAAAGCGATAGGTACGCCTATAAGTAATAGAAAGGAAATTGCGATTAATGCAAACATAGTCAGTTGAAAAGCAATAGTCATAATTTTGATAAAATCCAACATAAACTATACCATTTGATCCTTATTTGATCGAATTAGAATGAAATCTAATATGTAAAAATTGCACCCCTTTTTTTTTTTTTGAAATGAAATAAGATAAGCTTTTTTTCTAGAGAAGACTTTAGGAGAGATGGCCGAGTGGTTTATGGCTCCGGTCTTGAAAACCGGCATAGGTTACAAACTATCGGGGGTTCGAATCCCTCTCTCTCCTTTTGTTTGGAATAAAATTAAATTCAAAATTACCAAAAGAAAAAGAATGGGATAACCATTCTTTTTCTTTTATGTTTGGGTTTAGTTTAGAGGGGTCATAAACAGGACAGGTTCTAAATCTCGGTCAATCCCCTTTTCAAAACCTGCTGCGGCTGCACGAGCTCTTCCCGCATGCCACAAATGACCTACAAAGAAAAAAAATCCTAGAACAAAATGCGAAGTAGCTAACCAGCTTCGGGGAGAAACAAAATTTACTGCATTTATTTCAGTAGCCACACCGCCTACTGAGTTTAAAGAACCTAAAGGAGCATGCGTCATATATTCGGCTGAACGCCGTTCTTGCCAAGGTTGTATATCTTTTTTTAATTTATTAAGGTCTAAACCATTAGGACCTCTAAGAGGTTCTAACCAAGGGGCCCGAAGATCCCAAAAACGCATAGTCTCCCCACCAAAAATAATTTCCCCAGTAGGGGAACGCATAAGATATTTACCCAATCCAGTTGGTCCTTGGGCAGATCCTACACTAGCTCCAAGACGTTGGTCTCTAACTAAGAAAGTAAAAGCTTGAGCTTGAGAAGCTTCTGGGCCAGTAGGCCCATAAAACTCGCTGGGATACGCTGTATTATTAAACCAAACGAAACAGCAAGCAATAAAACCAAACAAAGAAAGAGCCGCTAAGCTATATGATAAATAAGCTTCGCCAGACCAAACAAAAGCACGACGAGTCCATGCAAAAGGTTTAGTTAATATGTGCCAAATACCACCGAAGAAACAAATTGAACCCAACCAGAAATGTCCTCCAATTAAATCTTCCATATTGTTTACACTAACAATCCATCCTTCTCCTCCAAAAGGAGATTTCAGTAAATAACTAAAAATAGTATTGGGGTTAAGGGTCATATTTGTTATTTTTCTTACATCTCCACCACCCGGAGCCCAGGTATCATATATACCTCCAAAATAGAGAGCTTTTAGCACGAGAAGAAAAGAACCAGCACCGAGTAAGATGAGATGAATACCCAAAATGGTAGTCATTTTATTTCTATCCTTCCAAGCATAACCGAAAAAAGGAAAAGACTCTTCTAACGTTTCAGGACCTATAAGGGCGTGGTAAAGACCACCGAAGCCTAGAACGGCAGAAGAAATTATATGAAGTACTCCTGATACAAAAAAAGAAAAAGTGTCGACAACATCTCCGCCAGGACCTACTCCCCACCCTAGAGTAGCGAGATGAGGAAGTAAAATTAACCCTTGTTCATACATAGGTTTTTCAGGTATAAAATGAGCCACCTCGAAAAGGTTCATAGCTCCGGCCCAGAACACAATTAGTCCAGCATGAGACACGTGAGCTCCAAGTAATTTACCAGATAAATTGATTAGTCTAGCATTACCGGCCCACCAAGCAAACCCTGTAGTTTCTTGATCACGACCAGCTAAAGTAAGAGTTCCATTAAAGAGCGTTTCCACGGGGTAAAACCTCCTCGGGGAATATAAGGTTTTCATGAGGCTGATCTTGAGCCGCCATCCAGGCTCGAATACCTTCATTCAGGAGGATATTTTTTGTATAGAAAGTCTCAAATTCAGGGTCTTCCGCTGCGCGGATTTCTTGGGAAACAAAGTCATAGGCACGTAAGTTTAGAGCTAAGCCTACAACTCCAATAGCACTCATCCATAAACCAGTTACAGGTACAAATAACATGAAAAAATGTAACCAACGTTTATTAGAAAAAGCAACTCCAAAAATCTGGGACCAAAAACGATTAGCTGTGACCATGGAATAAGTTTCTTCGGCTTGAGTCGGGTTAAATGCACGGAATGTGTTTGCCCCGTCTCCGTCTTCAAATAAAGTATTTTCTACAGTAGCACCGTGAATAGCACATAGCAGAGCAGCTCCTAAAACCCCGGCAACTCCCATCATGTGAAACGGGTTTAAGGTCCAATTATGAAAACCTTGGAAAAAAAGGATAAATCGGAAAATAGCAGCAACTCCAAAACTGGGAGCGAAAAACCAACCAGATTGACCTAAAGGATAGATTAAAAAAACTGAAACAAAAACAGCAATTGGAGCAGAAAATGCAATTGCATTATATGGTCGTAATTGTACAGATCTAGCAAGTTCAAATTGGCGTAACATGAAACCTATTAAACCGAAAGCACCATGCAGAGCTACGAAGGTCCATAGACCACCTAATTGACACCAACGCGTGAAATCCCCTTGTGCTTCAGGGCCCCATAATAGAAGAAGTGAATGTGCTAAACTATTCGCGGGAGTAGAAACTGCAGCTGTTAAAAAATTACAGCCTTCTAAATAGGAACTAGCTAGTCCGTGAGTATACCATGAAGTCACAAAGGTTGTACCAGTGAACCATCCACCCAAGGCGAAATAAGCACAAGGAAAAAGTAATAGACCAGACCAACCTATAAAAATGAACCGGTCTCTGCGTAGCCAATCATCCAGAGTATCCAAAAATGTTTTTTCCTCTTTGGAAAAGTTTCCAAGTGCTATAGTCATTATTATCCTCCTTTTTTAAACATTTTGTTCATTTTCTTTTTTTGATTTTTGATTGAATTTGAATATAAAGACAAAAGAATTAATGAGCAAAAATCGATAAAAATACTTATCTACTTTACCATTATAAGAAAAAACTAGAATTCAAAAGTAAAAATTAACAAGGGTTCTTAATTTTTAGGATATACTTATAATGAAGGCTAAAGTCCATTATCGGATTTGAACCGATGACTTACGCCTTACCATGGCTTTACTCTACCACTGAGTAAAAAGGGCTTCATTTTTTTGGCTGCAAGCAAGTAAACGACAAACAAAAGAACAAAAGAAAATTATAACCTATACAATATTTTTTGATTTATAAGGAATATCTCTTTGTTGTAGTGTAATTAAATAAAAATTTAATAAAATTAATCACTCAAAAATTTTGTTTATGAAATTAGCTTATTGGATGTATGCCGGTCCTGCTCATATTGGAACTTTACGAGTAGCTAATTCATTTAAAAATGTGCATGCTATTATGCATGCTCCTTTGGGAGATGATTATTTCAATGTAATGCGTTCTATGCTAGAGCGGGAAAGAAATTTTACTCCAGCGACAGCTAGTATTGTAGATCGTCGTGTTTTAGGACGTGGATCTCAAAAAAAAGTAGTAGATAATCTACTTCGGAAAGATAAAGAAGAAAATCCTGATTTGATTATATTGACACCTACGTGTACTTCAAGTATTTTACAAGAGGATTTACAAAATTTTGTAGATAGAGCATCTGTAATATCTGATTCAAATATTATTTTGGCGGATGTAGACCATTATCAAGTAAATGAAATTCAAGCAGCAGATAGGACTTTAGAGCAAGTTGTTCGCTTTTATTTATCGAAACAAAAAAAAGAAAAATTAGACCGATTTTTGACGGATGTGCCTTCTGTAAATATCATCGGTATTTTTACTTTGGGGTTTCATCATCAACATGACTGTCGTGAGTTAAAACGTTTATTTCAAGATCTCAATATACAGATAAATCAAGTAATCCCTGAAGGGGGGTCTGTCGAAGATTTGCAAAATTTACCAAAAGCTTGGTTAAATTTGGTGCCTTATCGTGAAATAGGGTTAATGACAGCTTTTTTTTTGAAAAAAGAATTTGGAATGCCTTATCTATCTATAACACCTATGGGTGTTATAGATAATGCCGAGTGTATCCGACGGATAGAAAAATCGGTGAATCCTTTTGCTTCAATTTTTGGGGAAAAGGGGGTAAATTATGAATCTTATATTGATAGACAAACTAGGTTTATTTCCCAAGCTGTTTGGTTTTCAAGATCTATTGATTGCCAAAATTTTACGGGGAAGCAAACTGTTGTTTTTGGTGATGCAACTCATGCTGCGTCTATTACCAAAATACTTGCTCGAGAAATGGGAATTCGCGTGAGTTGTACAGGTACATATTGTAAACATGATGCAGAGTGGTTTAAAGAGCAGGTACAAGATTTTAGTAATGAAATATTGATCACAGAGGATCATGCTAAAGTAGGGAAAAAAATTGCTTGTGTAGAACCTTCCGCAATATTCGGTACTCAAATGGAACGTCATATTGGTAAACGGTTTGATATCTCCTGCGGTGTTATTTCTGCACCAGTTCATATACAAAATTTTCCTTTGGGATATCGTCCTTTTATGGGGTACGAAGGTACAAATCAAATAGCTGATTTGGTCTATAATTCTTTTGCGCTGGGTATGGAAGATCATCTTCTAGACATTTTTGGTGGTCATGATATGAAAGAAGTAATAACAAAATCTAACCCTATAGGTGGTTTAGACGTAATCTGGGATACTGAAAGTCAACTAGAACTACAAAAAATTCCTCGTTTTTTCAGGGACAAGGTAAAAAGAAAGACAGAAAAATTTGCTAAAATAAAGGGTGTAGTTAAGATTACAATTGAAGTCATGTACGCAACTAAGGAAACATTAACTGTAAGATAATTCGTTTTTTTTTTTTTTTTGCTTAATTTGACAAATAATCTACTACGGGCCTATCATTATTGTATACCTTAAGGTATACAATAATATATTCTTTAGGGTTGCTAACTCAATGGTAGAGTACTCGGCTTTTAAGTGCGATTTAATCAAGTTTTTTACATTTTGAAATGAAGTAAAATTTTCGTCAATATTAATCAGTAATGATTATTTTAGTAAACTACGACTTATCCTAGAAAAAGGAAAAAAAAGCATGTCGCTTTTGGAAAAACTTCTTTTTTCAAAAAAGGTAAGATTTTCAATGAAATTGAAGTTCAATCACTTTGTAGTTAAAAAGTCTATGGAAAAGGGATAGCTTGAATAATGAAGAAACCTAGAAGAACGAGTTTCTGCTCTTCCTAGCGAAGAGAAAATGATTCCTCTTATTAAAAAGAAGTTAAAAGCTTTTTAGCAATCGATATGGGAAGGTTTTTCTCTGAAAAGGTCAGAGAATTTCATATCATAGAATCCTAAAGACTTTAAGATCGGTGTGTAAAAAAAATTAGTGTGCTGGCCTGAATTTCATGAGTCAGGAGAACGCCTGGTTGCTAAGATAAAATATTTGCGTCTTTTTTGTGTATGACGATTGAGATTCTTTCTTTTGAAAGTACTATTTGGTTTATTCGGTTCAAGCTAGATTGTACTATGTGTTATTTTATTTCTAAAAAGAAAGGTTTAGGAGGTTTTTTCTTGAAAAAAAATGAAAACATACGTTGGCAACAACATTTTTTATATCCCCTCTTATTCCATAACGATTTCTATGTTATAGATCCGAATCTGTTATTCAACTCAAGCCCTTCTTTCGAAAAAATAGAAAAATTGCCTAATAGTTTCCGTTTTTTGAATGTAAAACGTTCAATTAAGCTATTACATCAACAAAACTATCTTGTGTATAATACAAGAAGTTCTTGTTTTAATTTCATTGGAAAAACTTTTTTTTTCTGTTTTGATATTTTTGTTTCCACGTGGTGGAAACACTTTTTTGGTTTCAAAGTAACTTTCAAAGAAATAAATCAACAGGTCAATTTTCAATCAGTCTTTTCTCTATTTCTTTTTTTGGAAGAAGTCTTTATGTTTTCTCTTTCTTTTTCTAATATAAGAATACCCTCTTCGATTCATTCAGAGCTGTTAATTAGACGTTTCAAATTTTCGATTCAAGATGTTTCTTTTTTACATTTTTTAAGTTTTATACTTTTTTCAAAGCAATTTAAGTTTGTGAATAATTCTATTATTTTTCCAAAAGGAAGTGTGATTTTCTGTTTCTTATTAGGGAATATTCTTCTTTCTATTTTCGAAGATTTTTTCACTCTTCGATGGAAAAGTTGTTTTCATGAAAAATCATTGTCTTATGGTCTTTTTTCAGAACAAAAGCATTTTCAACAAAAATGGAATTTTTTAACCCGAAAACCGAAAAAAAAAAAAGACACGATAAGATTGCTAAAGGATTTTTTTTTTCACTATATAAGATATGGGGAAAAATTGATTTTGCTGGGAACTACTATTCTAGTCAAAAAATGTGAATTTTTTTTCTTAAATTTTTGGCAAACTTATCTTTTTGTTTTATCGGAACCCTCTAGTTTTTTTTTGAAACAAATTTCCAGTCAAAATATATTTTTTCTAGCTTATTACTTAGAATATCCAACAAACTCTTTTTTACTCCGACTAAATATCTTAGATTATTTTCTATCTACTGATTTTGTTAGCAGGGAATTAAATTCAAAACTTAGCGCTGTTTTTGTTATTCAATTTTTATCAAAAGAAGGATTATGTGATATAATGGGTAACCCGAAGAGTAAATTAGCATGGCTTAGTTTTACCGACAATTCTATTCTTGATAAATATGATCATTTTTGCAGAAATGTAGATTCTTTTTACAGTGGAGCACGAAATAAACGTTTTTTAGATCGTGTGAAGTATATACTTTTTCTCTCATGTATCAAAACTTTAGCCTGTAAGCATAAAAGTACGATACGTATAGTTCGAAAAGAATTAGGATTTGAACTACGTAAAATATTTGTGCGAAAACAAGTTGAATTCAAAAACAAAAAATTGCTATATTTCTGTTTTCATAAACAATTTAGAAAATTGCTATTTAAGATAGATTTAGTTACAGAACGACTTTGGTTTTTAGATATTTTGGAGGTAAATAATTTCACCAAGTTTTGGGTAAAACAGCAGAATGCTCTGGATTTTTTTTTTATTTTTGATCAAAATATTTGGTTTATGCTAGATCAATTTTTGTGATTTAATGAAATGCTTGTTTTGCCGGTAGATGTGAAATAGAAATAGAAAATACAGAGAGAAAGCCGTGTGCAATGAAAATTGCAAGCACGGTTTGGGAGGAGATTTTTGAATTTTCTTGAAATATTCAAAAAATTGAATGAAATGATCTACTTCATCCGACTAGTTCCGGGTTCGAATCCCGGGCAACCCATAAGGTATTTCCTTAGTTTTTTATATTATATTATATTTTTGATTATATTTTAGTTGACTTCAATATAGAAATTATTTTATACTGTTGAATAACAAGCCATGCTTGGGAGTCTCTGATTTTTATTTTAACTAAACTCCAAATTAATCAACCATGACTGCAATTTTAGAAAGACGCGAGAGCGCAAGTGCTTGGGGTCGTTTTTGTAACTGGATTACTAGTACTGAAAATCGTCTTTATATTGGATGGTTCGGTGTTTTAATGATTCCGACTTTATTGACTGCAACTTCAGTTTTTATTATTGCTTTTATTGCAGCTCCGCCTGTAGATATTGATGGTATTAGAGAACCTGTTGCCGGTTCTCTTCTTTATGGAAACAATATAATTTCTGGTGCTATTATTCCTACCTCTGCAGCTATTGGTTTGCATTTTTATCCTATCTGGGAAGCAGCTTCTGTGGACGAATGGTTGTACAACGGCGGTCCTTATGAGTTAATTGTTCTTCATTTTTTACTTGGCGTAGCTTGTTACATGGGCCGTGAATGGGAACTTAGCTTTCGTTTAGGTATGCGACCTTGGATTGCTGTTGCATATTCAGCTCCTGTTGCGGCTGCTGCTGCAGTTTTCTTGATTTATCCTATAGGCCAAGGAAGTTTTTCGGATGGTATGCCCTTAGGCATTTCTGGTACTTTCAACTTCATGATTGTATTCCAGGCAGAGCATAATATTCTTATGCATCCTTTTCATATGTTAGGCGTAGCTGGCGTTTTTGGTGGTTCTTTATTTAGTGCTATGCATGGTTCTTTGGTAACTTCTAGTTTAATAAGGGAAACCACAGAGAGTGAGTCTGCTAATGCAGGTTACAAATTTGGTCAGGAAGAAGAAACTTATAATATTGTCGCGGCTCACGGTTATTTTGGTCGATTGATTTTCCAATATGCTAGTTTTAATAATTCTCGTTCTTTACATTTCTTCTTAGCGGCTTGGCCCGTAGTAGGTATCTGGTTTACTGCTTTGGGTATTAGTACTATGGCGTTCAACTTGAATGGATTCAATTTCAATCAATCTGTAGTTGACAGTCAAGGTCGTGTTATTAATACTTGGGCTGATATAATTAATCGTGCTAATCTTGGTATGGAAGTTATGCATGAGCGCAATGCTCACAATTTTCCTCTTGATTTGGCATCAATGGAATTCAATTCTATAGATGGTTAA